TTATCGAAGCCAAAGAGCGTAGCAGGGCGAAGCATGCGGGCTTCAATTTCATCATCAGAAAACGCATAAATGCTCTTTTCGTGGAAATAGACTAGAATATTGAGCTCGGGGCTGAGCCTTGTGTCTTCCGGCCAAAGGTTCAAAAAAGCGAGAAGGTCTAATTAGTATGGCTAAAGATACGAGGTTCGAAAAAAAAATATTTATCTGTTCAAAAATCTATTGTGTGCCCTAACAAAATTATTGTATAGTACGACGCAAGGTTGCCCTCACCTCCACTATTTGTGCTATGCGGTTTATTATTCAGAAAATAGAAACCATGTTGACAAACATAGCATTTGTTTGATATGAAAAAAAAACCCGGCATCACTTACTTAAATCCAAGGTATGCCAAAAAAGAAAAAGAAAAGAAACTAAAAAAAAAATAATAATAATGATCCTATGCTAATAAAACAAATTGTTATACGGAAAAAAGCCCAAGAGATCGAAAAAGAATCTCCATATATTCTTTTGTTTCATTGTAGTGGCTTGACAAGTCGACAATGGCGACAACTCAAAAATTTATTGTGTGCCTTTCGAGGTAGAACTTTATTTCGACCAAATTACAAAGGGAAACTACCACATAAAAACAAGCAAGGTGGTTTTATTGAGCAGCTTGCTTATAGCGCAGGCCCCACTTGTATCTTGTACTTAACTAAAGAAGCACCAGATAATACATGGTCACAGTTATTACCTTCGGCCTCATACAACCAAAATCTAGTTTTATTATACGGACAACTTCAATCTACTTTAGTCAATCATATGGATATAAAAAAAGCGGCTAATTTGGAAATAACATCAGTATTTCAACAACTTTTTGAGCTCATTTTTCACCCATATAATTCTTTATGTTTTTGTTTGAACAAGCCAATTTATGCTTCACCCACTATACAAGAAAAGACGCAAGGAGGGTTACTTAGTCACCAGAGGATAACCACTTAGTAACTAACTTGGGCCCCCACTTTGCCAATTAAGGCCGCAGGCTTTAGTAACAGAACTGGGGCGCGTAGTTTATAGCGAAGCTTTTTTTTTTTAATATTTGGGGAAATCCCCCAAAAATATTTTTTGTTGCGAAAAGCAGCGCCCTCGAAGATTGTAAAGATTTAAGCTAATGGATGATTTGTTTTTTTGGCGAATAACGGGATTTGAACCCGTGTTTTCAAATTCACAATCTGACACTTTCACCTATTAAGTTATACTCGCCCTTTTTTTCAATTCAGACATTAAAATACTCGCTATCGGATTCGAACCGATAACCCATAGGAACAGATTTTGAGACTGCCGTGTTTACCATTTTCACCAAGCGAGTATGCTCACTATCGGACTTGAACCGATAACCCATAGGAACAGATTTTAAGTCTGTCGTGTTTACCATTTTCACCAAGTGAGCTTAAGGAAACGAAGCGCAGAATGGAAACACAATCTTTTTGTTTCGTTTTCTTTTTGTTATTTCATTTTATAGACATCTCCGGCTTATCCCGGCTCGGCTGAATCTGCGGCGTTTTTTCAAATATTTGAAAAATCTATAGTCCTCTGTCTTAAGGTGTGTAGAGACTCCTTTTTCATTGATTTATACCAGTCTATCTTAGATCCGAGATAGTGCCGAAAAAATGATTCAATTTAATCTAACCATGGTTGCCTTGGCAATGGCAATGACTTTTATACAATATGCAGAATACTCCAAAACCTGTATTTAGAACTAAAAGAAAATAATGCTTTTTTAGAAAAAAATCATAAAGTGCAAAGGTTAAAATTTTGAGCTTTGTTTTACGTAGTTTTGCCATCTATATAATAGAATATAGTAGAAAATAATAAGTTGGCGAGGAAGTAAAAATATATATATATATCTATAGATATATATATATTTTTTTTTTATTCTGTGGATTACTAATAAAATGGAGTGATCCAAGATGACCTCTCTTTCAATTTCAATTATGTCATTATATAGTAATGGCATGCGGCGAACTCTATTGGATGCGTCAAAAACTTGATTTGTTGGGCTGTGTCAATTTATTAAGATTAACAGAGCCTTCATCTAAGTCTTGGCTCGTGCAGCTGTCGCCCAAAATACAATCAATTATCTACCCAATCGACTGTATTTTGGTCACAATAAAAAAAATGATTTATGTATGTATTTATTAATTGTAACTTTACCTTTACTAGGTAGTTGTGTAGCAGGTGCTTTTGGTCGTCTTCTTGGTTTACGAGGAACTGCTATAGTCACAACCACGTGTGTTTCATTATCTTTCATTTTATCTTTGATTGCTTTTTATGAAGTTGCACTGGGAGCCAGTGCTTGCTATATAAAAATTGCTCCATGGATTTTTTCCGAGATGTTTGATGCTTCTTGGGGCTTCTTTGGCGACCGTGAAGTCACCGGATGAATTGCTGGATAGATAGATTATCTGGACGCTGCAGTTGCTCTGTGGTGAGACGGACTCGACTCACTCTCTGGGGCGAACTCCTGTAGAGCATCATAGCATGTCGGGAAAAGGGCATACTGGACGTAGCCAAAAATATCCTGGCTGTGCCCTGATCGTGTCTTTGAGACACAGGTGAGGCCATAGGTAACAAACGTAAGGTGGAGGAGGTATCCCAAACTTGGCGCATCGGGCGAGGCCCGCGTTCCCCCTGCATATAGGCAGCAAGAGGGCGCATATGCCTGAACAAATAGGGGGCCTGAGTCCAATAAGGACAGCACACCACTTCAAGCGCACCTATGTCTCGATATCGATAGAGTATTCGGTGGAACCGGTGAACCATACATTTTTCTAGATAGAGATGCGTGGGACAGAGGGCTTGTAGTACCTGCCTACTCGCTTCAAATATTCAAAAATTTTTTTGCTGCGAGTTTTTTCAGAAAAACGCTGATATCAGCAAAAGGGAAGAAGCCTAAGTCGGCAGATGCCGTACGCTTGAGTGGCAAAGGTAAGCGACACTATACGACTAGGCGATAGAAAAAAAATATGTAGCGAATAAAAAAAAATCTATTTTTTGCTGCGGCCCGCTTAAACATACAGTAGTTACTCCAAGCCTTAATAACAATCTCAAGTTGGTGAGCCGTGTGATAGGTAACTATCTCGCACGGTTCGGGGAGCACTTTATTATTTTACTCGAGTGAACGACCGCCGCATTGCGGTACGCAAAAAATTTCCTGCTTGATTCTGCGATTCAAGGCCCCGGTAAAATAAAACTTTTGACTCTGTGTTTGATAGTCCGACTGTAGTTATGTTAATTGTGGTTACATTTGTAAGTAGCTTAGTTCATCTCTATTCTATTTCATATATGTCTGAGGACCCGCACAGCCCTCGATTTATGTGCTATTTATCCATTTTTACTTTTTTTATGCTAATGTTGGTCACCGGAGATAACTTTATTCAATTATTTTTAGGATGGGAAGGAGTAGGTCTCGCTTCATATTTGTTAATTAATTTCTGGTTTACACGACTTCAGGCCAATAAAGCAGCTATAAAAGCTATGCTTGTCAATCGAGTAGGTGATTTCGGATTAGCTCTCGGGATTATGGGTTGTTTTACTATTTTTCAAACAGTAGACTTTTCGACTATTTTTGCTCGTGCCAGCACCTTTTCTGAACCCCATCATTATTTCATTTTTTGCAATATGAGATTTCATGCCATAACTGTTATTTGTATTTTACTTTTCATTGGTGCTGTTGGAAAATCTGCACAAATAGGATTGCATACTCGGTTACCTGATGCAATGGAGGGTTTTCGAATATTTGAGGGCTCTCATGTGCCTGCCAATAGGTACATTATAACAATCTCACTGTATGCTGGAATCGTCGATCAAATGAGAGTCCCCATCGGAAAAATATCTCATTTTGACCAATCAGCAGGAAACCTATAAAGGAAGGCCAAATCCACCCAACGAAGTAAAGGCTGAAGGAGCTCTATAGGATCCTCAGAGACTGTACGTGAGACCTCTTGTTCGAAATGGAATTTATTCTTGAAGAGAGAAGCTGGCCAGATTTAACTAAGATACGAAGCATTCTTTTGTCGTGAAGATTCGATCATTTTTTTTTTAGATTATATAGTCTAGATATGCAGGTCTTATGGAATAGAAGGATCCGTATAGGATTTAGGCATGTAGAAAATATTGTATTGAATCAAATACTCCTCATCATTTTGGTTATAAGCTGGAAACGGAAAACAATATATATATATATTGTTTTTTTCCCAGCGCGGCCTGATGTTACATTCCAACTTTCCGCCTGAGCCCAGCCTTATTGTCATCCTCACCAAAGCGCCGCGCACTGAATCTACCAGGATGCAGTTTAAAAAAGCTTAAATATTTTTTGTTGCTTCGCAAAATATATCTATACTTGCGAAAAGCGTTGGGATGGAGCTGAGACGGTGTCTCATGTATAAAAGAAAAAAAACATCTTAGTTGTTAGGGACGCAGCATCCGTAAGATTCTTGGGAGAGTCTCTATTTCATAAGTGGAAGATACAGTCCCTACTCTTGCTAGGCTCATTAGCTTATTACCTAATGCTCTAAAATATTCTTTCTTGGCCTTATGGGAGCGTAAGAAAAGAGTAGCCCACTCCAGTATCTGCTTTGATTCATGCAGCTACTATGGTAACAGCAGGCGTTTTTATGATAGCAAGGTGCTCCCCTTTATTCGAATATTCACCCACTGCTTTGATTGTCATTACTTTCGTAGGGGCTATGACGTCATTCTTCGCGGCAACCACTGGAATATTACAGAATGATTTAAAGAGGGTCATAGCCTATTCAACTTGTAGCCAATTAGGCTATATGATATTTGCTTGCGGTATTTCCAACTATTCCGTTAGCGTATTTCATTTAATGAATCACGCTTTTTTTAAAGCATTACTTTTTTTAAGTGCAGGTTCAGTGATTCATGCCATGTCGGATGAGCAAGATATGCGTAAGATGGGAGGGCTTGCTTCCTTATTACCTTTCACTTATGCCATGATGCTTATAGGCAGCTTATCTTTAATAGGTTTTCCTTTTTGTACTGGATTTTATTCTAAAGATGTTATTTTAGAGCTCGCTTATACTAAATATACGATTAGTGGTAACTTTGCTTTCTGGTTGGGAAGTGTTTCTGTCTTCTTCACCTCTTATTATTCTTTTCGTCTACTTTTTTTAACTTTTTTAGCATCAACAAATTCATTCAAGCGAGACATCTTACGATGTCATGATGCGCCCATTCTTATGGCAATCCCTTTAATCTTTTTAGCTTTTGGAAGTATTTTTGTAGGATACGTGGCCAAAGTGTGACCTGTTAGCCCATAAGTCACTCCTGTGACGAAGCGGTTGTTGCTCACTTAAAAAAGAAATTTTTTTTCAAAGTGAACAATAATTGAGAATTGGATGCGGGCGAAATTCCCGCCAATGGCTGAGATGTTCAGTCGACTCTCTTCCCTTTGTAGGAGGTCCGGCAGCCTCCGAGTTAGAAGTAAGCAAAAAAAGGAGGAGGAAAGAGGCCTTGGTGAACCACTATAAGTAAACAAGTGTAAGCTTTGTTGCCCGACAGTATCAAGTACTGACCACACTGAGGGACGAACCTTAGAATGAAAAGGAGGAATAAAGGGTACTTGCAGTGCAAATTTTTGGTCTTGCACCGAACATCCAATGGACCTTGGACTAAATGGCCACTGTCTGAAAGGACTATGTCCAAGGGACCACCCCGCAAAGTACATCTTGCGCCTATGGGCCGCTATAACTATCCAATACACTCAAAACTGGAAAACTCTGGTAGGGCTCCCTTGCGGCGGGCTGCCAAGCTATAAACCCGACGAGAGCAGGATTCTCTAAAAAGCCAAGGCCGCAGAGTGCAGCCAGCCAAAATAGATTTTTTTTCGCAGCATTTTCATTATGCCCACTTGGAGATTTAGGATTTCAGTAAAAACTGGAAAGGAGAATAAGTTATGAGTAGGTTCTACATAGATACCCAAACGATACCCTGGGAACAAATTCCTTGGCCCAAGGTCGAGGCAGTTGTTTTTAGACTCCAAACCAGGATTTACCAAGCTTCTCGCTCCAACAATATGGACAAGATGCGTGCTCTACAATTTAGACTCATACGAAATCTACATGCCAGACTCTTAGCCGTAAGACGAGTTACACAAGAAAACCAAAGGAAAAAGGACCCTGACATTTACAAGAAGTTGGGTGCCTCAGGGTCACAAAAAATAGAGATGGCAAGAGGTCTTCAATTGGATGGAAAGGCTACGCCCATTCGTCAGATAATAATATCAAAGCCCCAAGGAAAAGAAGAGCACCCCAGAAAACTACGAGCAAAAAAAAAATATAGATTTTGTTGCGCCTTTTCTGCACTAGGCGCAACAAAACGTAGAGTCAATCAGGTACGCTTTGCGCCTGGAAAATGGAAAGTAAAAAACAATCTATATTTTTTTTTTCGAACTAAACTTCGCGTCTTTTCATCTTCTTGGCCTATTTGTGTTATTGAAGACAGAGCGAAGCAAGCTTTAATCAAAATGGCCTTAGAAACTGAATGGGAAGCCCGCTTCGAACCCAATTCTTATGGATTCAGACCCGGACGAAGCTGCCAGAATGCCATCAAAGCCATATTCAACGCTATTCAAGCCAAGCCCAAGTATGTTTTGAACGCGGACATTTCCAAATGTTTCGATCGCATCGACCACCAAGCCCTATTGGACAAACTGAAAACTTTGCCTAATTTAGCCAAACAGGTCAAAGCCTGGCTTAAAGTCAACCTCATGACCGGATTAAGAAATAATGCTCAGTACATGGAAAAGGGCACCTATCGCGTGATGTTCCCACTGCTAGTCAACATTGCTCTCCATGGGATGGAGACAGCTTTAACAGAGTGGTCACTGAGAGCATATCCCAAAGATCCAACTCCGATACTGATTAGATATGCCAACGACTTCGTTGTACTTCACCAATCCAAAGAGATCATAGAACAAGCTCAGGTCTTCCTAAGGGAATGGTTAAAGTGCATGGGACTAGAATTGCACTCAGAGAAAATCCAGGTAGTCAACACTGGATCCGGGTTCCAATTTCTAGGGTTTTCAATCAATCATATCTGGAAATGGGGCAAAGTTAGAACTTTAATAACTCCGTCTCGTGAGTCTCGCCGGAGATTTCTCGAAGATATTCGACGGGCCATTCAATTGTCAAAAGGAAAAGCAGCCTACCAACTTATCATAACCCTAGTACCCCAAATAGTAGGATGGGGCAACTACTTCAAATACTCTGAATGCAACAATCTATTTCGGAGATTAGACCATGATATTTTTCAAAAGATCCGAGCATGGGTATACCGACGGCATCCGACATGGGGTCGTGATAAAATCAAACAAAAGTACTTCCCCGAAAAGAGAAGCTGGCTCTTCAAAAGGAAAGTATACCAAGATAACTGGATTTTGTACGATTCTCGCACAACGGCCTTCGGGGTGAAAAGAGAATATTACCTGGTCAAACTGAGTTGGATAGCTAGCCACAAGCACATGTTGGCAAGACAAAATAAGAGTCCAATAAAATGAAAAGCCGCGTGAAAAAAGAGCGCAACAGCAACAAAATCTATATTTTTTTTTTGCTCTTGACTTCTCTGTTCTACTGCGCACCTTCAACGGAACTACTATCTACTGAAATCTAAAGGTTCCAAATGCGGTAATCAAAAAGCGGAAGGGCTCTTTCTTTATTACATCGCCCAAACATGTTAGAAAACCACGAGAGCATGAAAGTAGAGCACATCAAAGTGAAATCCTTGCGTGTTCCTAGAAAACTTATGGACAAGCACTGCCATGTTGAAAACAAGCAAGAAGACGTAAAAATTCTGAGAGGAGCCGTATGAGGCGGAAGCCTCACGTACGGTTTTGAAGCCAAGCCGTTCCAGCAATGGAACGGCTTAGGAACCGATATGATGATTGGTTTAGGTACCCATTTTTGGGCTAATTCCCTTCTCATACTACCAAAAAATGAAATTCTTGCCGAATCCGAGTTTGCTACTTCAACAATTATCAAACTAATTCCTATTTTGTTTAGTACTTTAGGTGCTTTTATGGCATATAATATAAATTTTGTAGCAAATCCATTAACTTTTGCTTTGAAAACTAGTACTTTGGGTAATCGAGTATATTGCTTTTTAAATAAGCGCTGGTTTTTTGATAAACTTTTTAATGACTTTATAGTTAGATTTTTTTTACGTTTTGGATATGAAGTTTCATTTAAAGTTTTAGACAAGGGTGCTATTGAAATCTTGGGACCTTATGGAATTTCGTACACATTTCGAAAATTAGCCAAGCAGATAAGTAAACTTCAAAGTGGTTTTGTTTATCATTATGCTTTTGTAATGTTGATTGGCTTAACCATATTTATTACCATAATAGGTCTGTGGGATTTTATTTCTTTTTGGGTAGATAATCGATTGTATTTTATTTACATAGTGAGTTTTCTATTTATTCATTTTGAAAACGACATTAGCACGAGCTAAAGGGGGCATACTTCCTTATATAATACCATGAAACTTTAAGGGACGCAATGATAAGCCAGTGCTACGCCCTTTTTTCGGCTTCGCTGAGAGGGAGGGCTGAGGCCCGACGAAGCCTAACAAGCAAAAAAAATAGATTTTTTGGAGCCTAAGCTATGCTCTGCGGTCTAGCTACGATAAATCGTAAAAAAAAATGGGTCCTCGAATAAAGCACGTTATTGCCTTGGGTCTATGAGGAATCTGAAAAAGAAGAAGAAAAAAGTAAAGGTTGGAATGATAGAATAATAAATCGAAAAAGAGAAAATGAAAAAAACCATAAAACGAAAAAAAAATTTTTCGGCTTTTTTTATCCTCCTCGATCGTGACTGAGGCCGTCTGGTCATAATAGCAAGCCCTAAAGCATTGAACAAAGCGGCAAAAGACGAAGCATGCAATTACATAGTATGCGCGTATAAAAGCTCATCAAGTTATGCAATTATTGCGGGCTTTATAGAAGTGCAGGGGGTTATGATGATATACCCATAAGGCCTCTATGGCTGGAAAGCCGAGAAGAAATGTGGACCCGCGGCCTGCGAAGAGAGCTGCGTCCCCGGGATCTTTTGGAAAAAGAGTAAACATTTATGTTACAATTTTTAGCTCCATTTTATTCCAATCTCAGTGGTCTTATTCTGTGTCCTTTGTTAGGAAGCATTATTCTTTTTGTTATCCCTAATCCCAGAATACGACTGATACAAAGTATTGGTTTGTGCACCTCTTTGATTACTTTTCTATATTCCCTTTTTTTTTGGATACAATTCGATAATTCTACAGCCAAATTTCAATTCGTGGAAACCATTCGATGGCTTCCTTATTCAAACATCAATTTTTATATAGGTATAGATGGTATCTCTTTATTTTTCGTAGTCTTGACCACATTTTTAATTCCTATTTGCATTTTAGTAGGTTGGTCCAGTATTAAAAGTTATAAAAAAGAGTATATGATAGCCTTTCTAATTTGTGAATCTTTCATGATTGCTGTATTTTGCATGGCGGATCTTTTATTATTTTATGTTTTTTTCGAAAGCGTTTTAATCCCTATGTTGTGCGGAGCTGAGCATCTGATATTCGCGGCGCTTCGCGCCGCCTCTGCAGGAGCCTTGTGCAGTAAACCCTTCTGAGCGATCTGAAGACCAGTAGGTTCGCGAAGCTTTCGGAGAAGGGTAGTCTTGTGTGTAAGCATAGCTTTTTGGTCGAACCCGTCGGATGACCCATTTGGGATTGGGGGGTACTTTGAGTGGGTACTTTGCAGGACTTCACTCTGCCTACTCGAATATTGTATAAACATGCAGGAAAGGGTGCTCCTAGGCAGAGAAGAATGGAGTTTTGCTACGAGAAAACAGTTTTCGTGAAGTCTAGGGGGTGCAGACACACTTGCGCGAATTACAGATGACAGCTACAAAGGTGGCGGGGAAAAAAAAGTACTCGACGCCTGGGGATGGACATAAATTTGTTAACTACCTATTGAGCTGACAAGGATAATCGTTCTGATCTTGAAAGAGGACCTCAGGTCAATTCCTCTGTAGGGAAGTTATTGGCGAGGCCGCGGGATGAGTCGCTGGGACAAAAAAGGAGACCGAAATGAAAAAATATTTTAAAACGCCAAGCCAAAAAAAGGCGTAAAGCCCTTTCTGCAAAAATCTATATAGTTTTTTTTTGCTTGGCTTTTATTCTCGGCTCATCCGCTATTTTGGGAAGGAGCCGTATGACGCGAGAGTGTCACGTACGGTTCTTTGAGAAGGGTGTGGGTACCTACAGGAGCTTTTTCTCGACTCATTTATCATGGGGAGATAAAGCCGAGGGCCTATCATCCCTTACTCTCCTATTATCATAGGGGTATGGGGTTCTAGACAAAGAAAAATTCAAGCAGCATATCAGTTTTTCTTATATACTTTACTTGGATCTGTCTTTATGCTCTTAGCCATTTTATTTATTTTTTTCCAAACAGGAACCACTGATTTACAAATATTATTAACCACAGAATTTAGTGAGCGGCGCCAAATATTGCTATGGATTGCTTTTTTTGCTTCTTTTTCCGTAAAAGTGCCTATGGTACCAGTTCATATTTGGTTACCTGAAGCTCACGTAGAGGCACCTACGGCTGGATCTGTAATATTGGCAGGAATTCTTTTGAAATTAGGAACCTATGGTTTTTTAAGATTTTCTATACCCATGTTTCCTGAAGCGACACTTTATTTTACTCCTTTCATTTATACTTTAAGCGTTATTGCTATTATATATACTTCCTTGACTACAATAAGACAAATCGATCTGAAGAAAATTATTGCCTATTCTTCAGTAGCTCATATGAATTTTGTGACTATTGGTATGTTTAGTCTAAACATACAAGGAATTGAAGGTAGTATTTTACTTATGTTAAGTCATGGAATGGTTTCTTCAGCCCTTTTTTTATGTGTTGGTGTTTTATATGACCGACATAAGACTCGACTTGTTAAATATTATGGAGGTTTAGTCAGCACCATGCCAATGTTCTCGACGATTTTCTTATTCTTCACCTTAGCCAATATGAGTTTACCCGGTACTAGCAGCTTTATCGGAGAATTTCTTATTTTAGTAGGAGCTTTCCAAAGAAATAGCTTAGTGGCCACATTAGCGGCACTTGGAATGATTTTAGGCGCAGCTTATTCTCTTTGGCTATATAATCGTGTAATTTTTGGGAATTTCAAACCCAAATTCCTCCAAAAATTCTCCGATTTAAATAGAAGAGAAGTTCTAATATTTTTCCCTTTTATTGTCGGAGTTATTTGGATGGGTGTTTACCCCGAAGTGTTCTTAGAGTGTATGCATACTTCCGTAAGTAACTTAGTGCAACATGGAAAATTTGATTGAAAAACATAAAAAAGAGGTTTGAAGAAATGTTTGAACATGATTTTTTAGCGCTTTTCCCAGAGATCTTTCTTATTAACGCAACCATCATTTTGCTTATTTATGGAGTTGTATTTAGTACCTCTAAAAAATATGATTATCCACCATTAGTGTGTAATGTTAGTTGGCTTGGTTTACTTAGTGTTGTGCGCCTAGGAGGGCGCGTTTGAGAAGACGATGGTTGAAAACAATCGCTCGGGTAGACTCCCTAACCTTATGTGGGATCAGACCGCAAGGAACCATAGCATGGGTACTATCCGCGTTTCGTCGCAAGTACAATCGTACGCATAGGAGTAAGGTAACTTCCCCCGACGAAAGGCGGGGCCGGAAGGGCACGTGGGCTCGAACGCTACTCACGTGCGAGCAACTCTCCGGACGTAACTGTAATGGACAGAAAAAGTGGTACACGTAACTAAACGACAAGCAAACGGCCAAACGCGCAAACTAGGGATCATCCAAATGGACTCTATAGGAACCGGCTTTGATAAAAGCAGGGCGTAGCAAATTTGCTACGATTTTCAAAAAAAAATACTTTTGAAAATCCCTTAGAGACCAAGGCTTTAGCCAAAATGTACGGGTGACAGATCCTTCCACAATGTACCCTGAGAAATACACCGGGCAATTCATGTTAAGCATACGACGATGCCCTTTAGAGTGAAAGCCTCGGGGGAAAAGGAGGTAGGTGATAATGCGCTGTACTTTCCAGACGCGGCGCGCGCCGCGTCTGGAAAGTACAGCAAACTCGGAGAAGCAATTTAGGATAATGTCATTAAAGAGAAAAAAAAATATTTTTTTCGCTGAGTGCTACTTACTACTTTTAGCCTCATATTAATGAGACTTCCTACGTCAATATACAACCCTGAATAAAAGACTAAGGCAATAGCTAGATAAAACAGCGAATTTGATTAATTTACCTACAGACGTAACCAATAAAAGAATGGAAGACAATGTAGTATAACGCCAACTCCGAAATGATCAGTGTTTTATTTTGTTCATGCAGGCCCGGCCTTAGAGGGTTTCGGTCCGTAAACCTGAAAAAGTTATCATGGACGAGCCACATGCGGGGAAACCCGCACGTGTGGTTCTGACCGGGGGGGGAAAAAGCACCCTATCGGTATCTAATAACTATATTATTGGTCGCTTCTAGCACACCTCTAACTGTTGCCAATTTATTCTATAATAATTTAATAATAGACAATTTTACATATTTTTGCCAAATCTTTCTATTAATAAGTACGGCTAGCACTATAGTTATGTGTCTGGGTTATTTTAGAGAAGAGAGTTTGAATGCTTTTGAATCTATTGTCTTAATTCTACTTTCTACTTGCAGTATGCTCTTCATGATTTCGGCTTATGATTTAATTGCCATGTATTTAGCTATTGAGCTTCAAAGTTTATGTTTTTATGTGATTGCAGCATCAAAAAGAGACTCTGAATTTTCTACAGAAGCTGGCTTAAAATATTTTATTTTAGGTGCATTCTCCTCTGGAATTTTATTGTTTGGTTGTTCTATGATTTATGGATTTACTGGAGTTACCAATTTTGAGGAATTAGCTAAGATTTTCACTGGATATGAAATCACTTTATTTGGTGCTCAATCTAGTGGTATCTTTATGGGGATTCTATTTATTGCTGTAGGTTTTTTATTTAAGATCACAGCAGTTCCTTTTCATATGTGGGCACCTGATGTATACGAAGGTTCACCTACTCTGGTTACAGCATTCTTTTCTATCGCACCTAAAATATCTATTCTTGCCAATATGGTACGTGTTTTTATTTATAGTTTCTATGATCCAACATGGCAACAACTATTCTTTTTTTGCAGCATTGCTTCTATGATCTTAGGAGCATTGGCTGCAATGGCTCAAAACAAAGTCAAAAGACTTTTAGCTTATAGTTCTATTGGACATGTAGGTTATCTTTTTATTGGTTTTTCATGTGGAACCATAGAAGGGATTCAATCGCTACTAATTGGTGTTTTTATTTATGTATTAATGACCATCAATGTATTCGCCATAGTATTAGCATTACGTCAAAACCGTTTCAAATATATAGCAGATTTAGGTGCTTTAGCCAAAACTAATCCTATTTTAGCTATTACTCTGTCTATTACTATGTTTTCATACGCAGGAATACCCCCGTTAGCCGGATTTTGTAGCAAATTTTATTTGTTTTTTGCTGCTCTAGGCTGTGGAGCTTACTTATTAGCCTTAATAGGAGTTGTTACTAGTGTTATCAGTTGTTTTTATTATATACGCTTTGTGAAAATAATGTATTTTGATACACCTAAAAAATGGATTCTATATAAACCAATGGATCGTGAAAAATCCTTACTACTAGCAATTACTTTGTTTTTAATCAGTTTTTTCTTTTTATACCCTTCTCCTCTATTCTTAGTTAGCCATCAAATGGCACTAAGTCTATGTTTGTAAGTTGTATGTCTAATAAATAAATAAAATTTTTATAAGTTCAGCATAATATAATAGTAATAGTTGCATAATCCACAAGTCTGAATTGGATTCAAGACTGAATTCGAGCAAGGCCACAGAGCGTAGCTTTTCGCGGGGCGCGATAAAAAAAAAGAATTTTTTTCGCAGGTTGGCCTTTGCTAAAAACGAGGAAAGCACTGCGCCTCCAATGACTCTCCGTACCGTTTTATTTCTTCATCCTCTCGGTTGTCTCCAGCCCCATCATTTGTTATGCGAATAATGTGGGCACAGCACCGGTTTAATTGCGTTTCGCGGAGAAATGGTCACCGCAGCGTGAGGCTGCACCTGCGCCCTGAATCATGACAAATGATTTCTATTTGCCAAGCAACGAAGCGGCCCCCTACTTTTGTCGGTCACTCTCTTCTGGTACCTTAAGCGACAGAAAAAAAAAATAGATTTTTGGAGAAGAAAACTGGGTGAATAAAAACCCAAGCGGAAAAAGGGACTTGAACCCTCAACTTCAGCCTTGGCAAGGCTATACTCTACCATTAAGCTATTTCCGCCAGCTCCGACAAGACAAAACAATAGGAAAAAAGTAAGAAGGCCTTTACACTTATCAGATGTATTCTTTTAGTAGAATTTGATGGATAGGCCCATGCTTGGAAAGATTCGAACTCTCAACCCCCAAATCCGTAGTTTGGTGCTCTATCCGATTGAGCTACAAGCACAAATTTATTATTCTTAAGCACTACGTGTCATGTAGGCTGCATTACTACAAAGAAAAAACATATGTATATATGATATGAAAAAATATTTTAAGAATTGAAAAAAAAAAAGAGATATGCTTTTTTTTTCCCTATTCATTTAAATTTAAGCGATGGTATACTTTGTAAATTAGGATAGTATTACCCTATTGCATTATTTCAAGGCGTTTATGCCTTCTGTGACTCGAAAAAGTTTATTATAGCACTGTGGTCAAATTAGTCAACATTTTGACCGCAGTTAAGTGATCTGGATGCATTATAACACGTTAGTAATCAAGTTCAAAAAAGAATACTTTGTTGATTTGATTAGCTCGCGTTTAGGTTTTACTGCTAAAAAAAAACAAAATATATATAGATTTTGTTTTCTCATTTCTCCTACCTAATTTATTGGCTCTATCCAAAAAGCGGAAATGCAGACGTTATTAAAGGTCGCTCTTGGTGTAATGTTGACCAGGTACAGAGTTTTTTTTTAGTTGAAAGCGTTATGGATTATCGTAGGTAAATGAAAAAAAAGGTGGCGTATAAACGGGCCACAGGCCGCAAATTGTACCACTTTTTTTTCTTTTTATTGCAGCGCAGCTCTGGCTGACCATTTTTCTCCGAAATAATTTTGTCCCTTTCGTCTAGGGGTATAGGACATCGTCTTTTCATGGCGAGAACACGGGTTCGAATCCCGTAAGGGATAGCCTTACTTACATATGCTCCGAGAGCCAAGCGAAATGAGCTTTCCAGTGCACGTAGGAATTTTTTGTCTGAAAAAGAAAAGGACACAAAAAAGTGGAAAAAAGACTTTTTTTTCAGTGTCTTCGCCCTTTATTCTAGTTTTTCACTGTTCTCCTTCATTCTTTTTTTTTGTGTCCTCCTGATGAATGAAAATCATAGAAAGCATAGTAATGAAAGGGCGCAGGGTATAGCGGCCAAAGGCCCCATTCCCATAACGAATAGAGCATAAGAAATAAGAAAGAAAAATTTTATGCAACTTTCTAAAAAAAACCAAGTAAGTGAAATATGCCTACAATAAATCAATTGATTCGTCATGGTAGAAAGTCAAAACGGCGCACACAACGTACTCGAGCCTTAACTCAATGTCCTCAAAAGCAAGGAGTATGCCTGCGTGTTTCGACGAGAACACCAAAAAAACCTAATTCGGCTTTACGCAAGATAGCCAAAGTACGTTTAACCAATCGAAATGAGATAATTGCTTACATTCCCGGCGAAGGCCATAATTTGCAAGAGCATTCTGTGGTTATGGTTAGAGGGGGTAGAGCGAAAGATTTGCCAGGTGTAAAATACCATTGTATTCGAGGAATTAAAGATTTGCAAGGAATACCGAGTCGACGTCGAGGCAGATCTAAATATGGTACAAAAAAACCCAAAGATTCTATATGAATTTATTTGTCAAATCATCGAATTTCAGCTTTGTTTTTGGTTTATCAAAGGCAAAGGCGGGAATCAAAAAAAATGAAAATTGGCCATTTAGTGGTTGCGGAAAAAATCTATTTTTTTTTTCAGAAAGCTTTTTTGCGCGTCGTTTATCGCATTGTAGATATTTATGCTATGCCCTGGAAGGGCATGTGCCATCAAGACCTAAAAGTCGTGGGGCAAGCATATACAATAGCTCAGACAATTTGGGCTATATGCGGGGCTTGCATGGTAAACAAAAACAATTAATAAAAAAATTGGTCCATATTTGCATGATTAATGGTAGAAAAACGAGATCTCGTGCTATTGTTTATAAAACTTTTCATTGTCTAGCTCAGCATGGCGATATATTAAGACTTTTGGTTAATGCCATAGAAAATGTCAAGCCTGTTTGTGAAGTGAAAAAGGTAAGAATTTCTGGTACTACTCAATTAGTACCATCTATTATAGCAACAAATCGTCAAGAAACCTTAGCCATTCGTTGGATGCTCGAAGCGGCAGCCAAACGACGTATTAACAAAAAAAGCATGAGCTTAGATCAATGTTTAGCTGATGAGATATTGGATGCTTCCCGAAAGATGGGGATTGCACGTAAAAAAAGGGATGATCTTCATAAACTGGCTCAAGCCAATCGTAGTTTTTCGCATTATAGATGGTGGTAAACTATTTAAAGTGGAAGAAAAAAGGGATCAGGCGACGAGGGAGGCGAAGCGCATTATTTAGAAACTTTTCTGCGCTTCGCCCCCTTTTGCTTTGCCCCATTCAGGGATTGGGGAAAGAAAAAAAAGGCCAAGCTTCGTTATGCGCTTGGCTACTCATTTATAAGCATCTCATGGCTTTTTATCATAATTAAACTATTCGTCCTTTCTTAGAATTAGACATTAAGCGTCTCAGCGCAAGATAAGTTTGCCGCATCAAAGAAGGGTTGCAAGAGAGCGGGCGCAGCAAATATAGATTTTTTTTGCTTGCTGTTTTTTCTATCAAAAAATCGACCAGAAAGCCAGTAATATTCGCGTAGTTTTTTTTTGTGCACCCTGCAGGTAGCGCACGATTATCAGCACACCGAGACGACTAAAGACAACTTTTGTCAAGCTGCGGGGGGGAGGAGTATCTGCGGCCTATTTGTTTTGGTAGGAATTAGTCCCCGGGGTCCTGGGACATTCGCTTCCGCCAACAGGGAACTCTACAAGGCCGCAGGGCGCAGCAAAATATATATATATATATAGAATATTTTTTTTTTCGTAGCTTTTTGCATCCCGCGCGTTCAAAGGTCTTCGACCATCGGTGTGCATTATTTTGCGTCATCAAAAGCAAATCCAGCTTTTTTATTATGGTTGATGATGACGCGCTTAAAAAGTAAAGAAGTGAGTGATGTAGCAACTGTTTTGATGCTCCTTACACCAGTCTTCTAATGAAGGTTTATAGCATCATTTAAATAAATACAAATTAAAATAGTAAAAACATAAGCTTGTAATATAGCAACACCTAATTCCAAACCAGTTAATGCGAATACTATTAGAAAAGGAGCAAGATGCGCTAAATACATAATACCTCCCATAGATAGCATAGTCCAAGCAAACCCGCTTAGAATCTTGACTAAACTATGACCAGCCATCATATTGGCGAATAAACGTATTCCTAGACTTAATGCGCGAAAACGATAGGAGATTAATTCGAGAAGTACTAGGAAGGGTGCTAACGGCAAGGGTACTCCTTGCGGCAATAAAATACTAAAAAAATGAAGCCCATGTGTTTGAAATCCAACTATAGTGATTCCGATAAAAAGAGATAATGAAAGACCCAGGGTAATTAGAAAATGACTTGTTACTGTAAAACTATAAGGTATCATACCAATAAGATTACTGAATAATAAAAAAAGAAAAGTGACAAAAATTAGAGGAAAAAAGCGTTGTTTCATCGAAGAAGGACCGCTTATTTGTTCATTTACCAAGTTAAGCACAAAATCATAAATAATTTCAACAAAGGATTGCCAAGCATTTGGTACTAAGTGTCCTCCATTTAAAGTAACGAAATGAACTAGAAGCAATACTAGACTGATAGTTAATAGCATAAACAAAGATGAATTGGGTCGGTAGGGGAAAAAAATCTTTTTTTTTTGCTCCATTTGAACCTTACTTAGGCCCAGGGTTTAAAGCCGTTCCCCTCCTATAGAACCGTACGTGATAGTTGCCCATCATACGGCTCCTCTCTCTTCGGGACCGGCCCAAGGCCCAATAGAGGCTTTATTTTGGCAGCCATCTTCAAAAAAGGATTTTTTTTTACTTAGCCGAAGAGAGCCAGGACTACATTCCTCGCCGCTTATTTTGTGGGAGGTTTTCTATCCATCCTCGAGCGCATTCCACAGTATCCTGGGCACTCGCCCTCATAGCCGTCACCCCAGTTGATCTACCCGCGCGTTCTGTCTAGGATTCTTTAGGCTCGACCGGCGTGTGCCGGCGTGAACATGGTTTATATCCTGACCCAGGGGCTTCCTTTCACCGTCTACCATCGGCTATTTGAGTAGATCAGTCCTCATATTCGTCTCCCTTCCAAAAGAGCGGCCATTCTCGAGATTCGTAAACCTATCCTGTACAAAACACTTTCCTGACTCCACGGCATCGAAGTAAACGGGAGTTGGATTATCGTCTAAAACCCCGACGAAGTGTTTACACCATCGAGTAGTGGGCGCGAGCTCCGCACGTAAATGAAAGATAGAAATTTCCTATATGAATAGGAATCAATGGAATAATTGCAAATTGTTCTAGCGGACTGCAAGTCATGATGAATTCTCTTTTTTTTTATTTTAGCGCGAGGCGAAACTAAGAAGCTGCTTCGTTGCTTGACGCTCTTCAAGGCAAAGTCTTGAGAGAAAAGAAAAAAATATTTTTCTTTCTTTCGGTATTTTTTCATATATATATATTATATATGATGAAGAAATACCTCGAAGCCAAACTTGATTTGCCCTACATTCGCGCAGCGAATAGAGCGTTAATTTCTATTTATGTTTTTCTTTTCTTAAATAATGAATGGTAACTTTTTGGAAAAAAAGGAAAACGAAGCATAATCAAATGGATTTGAAGAGCTAAAAAAAAATCTTTTTTTTTTACTTTTCTGCATTTTAGAATATATATGAAAAAAAATCTATCTATTTTTGTGCGCCTAGATTTTTTGTTGGTTTGCTGCGCGCTTTTCTTCTATAAGCTAATGGACAAAGTATGCGTGATTTTGTGCCATCCATGTTCGTTCTAGAAGAGAATAGAACTCAAAGTTTCTAAGCCTCTCCTTGCCCCAATTCCATAAGTTGGGGTCTTCGACACCAACCATGTGCTTTCCAATATTTGGTCAACGAGCAAAAGTGAAAAGCGCTCATTTACATAGCTAATTTATGAATCGTTTCGTACGGAAACAACTCGAAGCGGTTTCAGCTCTGGGAGCCTTCGGTGATGCAAGGTTCAAGAGTGTCTAAGGGCACAAAGAATAAAGTTTAGAAATAAAGATGGTCATTAATTATCATACATGATGAATTTGCTTTATACGAATTCAAAATCGAAAATAGTCTACGGATTTCACGAGCGAAAAATAGTTTTGTACGCAAAGTTCGCCATCCATTTACTATTACGATATATCGAGATTTATCTACTCGACTGACGAGAACCTGAGACACTTTTTATTTATGATGTCGTTCCACGAAGCCTTCTAATGAGCTATATCCAAAGCGGGGGGAAGGAAGCGGATAAGAAAAAAAAAATACATATTTTTTTTGCTTCCTGTTGCACTTTATAACCGAAGGCTTCTTTCGTATCGAGAGCGCTCTTATTTCGCACTTCTTCTTCTGCTCCAGCAGGATCTCTTTCTCATGGGGCTCTTTTCTTATGCCGTGTACATGTGTTGGCTTTAGTTGTTTTTTTGCTTGGTTTGTGTTTGCTCGCATCATCTGGAGAACAGATGATGCGTAGAAAAAAAATCTATATATTTTTTTTCATTGTTAAAGCAAATGATAAAAGGGACTTAGTAAAATAACCATGATACTTTTTTCTGTTTTTTCGAGCATTGCTTTAGTCTCTAGTGTTATGGTAATACGTGCTAAAAATCCAGTCCATTCTGTTTTATTTTTCATCTTAGTTTTTTTTAACACTTCGGGTTTACTTGTTTTGTTAGGTCTTGACTTTTTCGCCATGATTTTTTTGGTGGTTTATGTAGGAGCTATTGCCGTTTTATTTTTATTTGTAGTTATGATGTTGAATATTAAAATAGCAGAAATTCACGAGAATGTATTGCGTTATTTACCTGTAGGTGGTATTATTGGAGTTATTTTTTTGTTGGAAATTTTTTTTATTGTAGATAATGATTACATTCCAATATTACCAACGGAATTGAGTACAACTTATTTAACATATACAGTTTATGCTGAAAAGATACAAAGTTGGACTAATTTGGAAACATTAGGCAATTTACTTTATACCACCTATTTTGTTTTGTTTTTGGTTTCTAGTCTTATTTTACTAGTAGCTATGATTGGGGCTATAGTACTTACTATGCATAAAACTACTCAAGTCAAAAGACAGGATGTGTTCCGACAAAATGCTATAGATTTTAAAAATACTATCAAAAAAATCAGAGATATTTGAAGGCTTCAGCTCTCTGAAGCCATTAAGAAGCTCAAAAAAAAAGGTATATATATTTTTTTTTGTACGCTTCTTCTTTTTTATGTTGTGCCTTCTTAATCTCCGCTTTTCTTTTGCACAAAGCAAAGGAAGCGGGTAAACCCCCGGAAAGCGAAGGTTTTCCGGGACTAAAGTCCTTCGTAAAGCCAATAATGAATATGGAGCGAAAAGAAGAAAAGGTACATACAAAAATATAGATTTTTTTGACGTATGCCGGGGCGGACGACTTAAGGCCTACTTTCTATTTTAGTGGTCGAACAATCGAAAAGTAAACAAATTTTCTATTTTCTAAAAGAAATTGCTGCGTGCTGCAAGCGCCAAAAAGCGTGGCGCGGAGCAACAAATAAAAATAGAGGTGGTGGCATGACGGCTCGTTTTCTTTTCCAAGTGACTGCATTGCCGTTGATGCATTTATCTTTTCTATCCAATTCAAACCCCCTTACTGCAACTTTTGCCTCTATGGCCAAAGGCGCGAAACGCAGCCAAATATTTTTTCGTGTTCTTTTTCTAGGAGTTCCGCGGTTAGCGCAAATGACTGTTAAGTGCGTTGAATATATTGACACAGGATTTAGCTTTTTACTATGCCATTGTTTAGAGCATGTCTAAACAACTACCTTACCTTTATCTGGAGACAAATTTGGAAAACGCAGCATACTATAGATTATGTCTAAGTTAGGCCTCATATGGATAAATCTTATTTATGGTTAAACGCAATTCATTTGGGTTTTTTTAGCTCTTGTTTATGTAAGTATAGCATGGTCAAGCTATCAAGCATAAAGCATGTAAATTTTTCATGTGTTTCCGCTTTGCGCTTAGTTTTGAATTCTGAATCATGGGGCTACTCTATGGCGTAGCATCTAATTACTATGTTATTGCAGAACTGAATCAAAGCCAAGTGGTTTTTCTATTCTATGAATAATTAACAAGTTGCATAATCTGCTACTTTGAATTTTTTTTAAGCATTGTATTGGTTTGACTGTCTGTTTCTAAGAGGTTAGTTATACTTATTAAAGCAAATAACCGAAGCCTTTGTAGGCTCTATTTCTCCTATATGATGGCACATGGTTAACGGAACATTAATACTGATCAGGTAGAACAGATTCAGTTGTGCGAAGCACAATAATGAATGCGAAGCACTCGAAATGCATGATGCATCTTTAGTGTAGGGCCGAAGGCGCGGGCTTATTAGGATGTAAGTATGTAGGTTGTGTAGGTTTTTCCATTAATAAAGAGATCTATATTTTAGAAGGCTTAGCCCCCTCTACTTGAAAGGGCGGGACCTTCTCTTTCTCTCCTCTGCGTTTTCCTTTCCTTTCTTTTGTTCTTTATCTTTCTCTTTTTCTTCTCTCAAATAATCAAGTTATTATTCTAAATAAAAATATATGTATATAGAAGGAGAGAGAGGCTTGGCCTCTCTCTCTTCAGGAGGAGACAACAATGCTGTTAGGGAATCCTTAAGTCTGAATGTAAAGGCTTGGGTTACTAATGAATGAATCCCAGGAGTGGGCAAACTACAAAGAAAAAAAAATATGAAAAAGCCTTGGAAGTCATGAGTACACTCCAATAGACGACTAGGATCTTAGACCTTCAGAACGTAGCCGACACTTTATATAATAGAATAGAAAAGGGTTGTTGACGCGGTCTACTGGCCACCCCTCGTGACGGAAAATGCATTTGCTTCGGCTTATGCCTTCCATCTTTAATTCTATTAATTGGTTATTTCAGCCGACGCAGTCTTGCGATAGAACCCAGACTCCACCGTCTATAATAAATAGTTTATTTTGATGATGGGAATATTTTGGCTTTTTATGAGAGTAAGGTAGACTAGAAAAGCCCTACGAATAAAAGTAAACTTAATAGGTAATAGGGACTTCAGTACTCTTAACGTTTAGAGCTTAGGAAAGTGTTACGCATAGATGAAAAAAGAAAAATAATCTTATTATCTTTATTTAGCGTGGAATCTTAGGTTTAAAGTTCAAAATATTTTCTATTTTAAAGGTTGTTTAAATAAAATGACATAAAGCAACCACACAAAGTTTTCATAATTCTCTGTCATTTTGGCAAAACAAAGACCTGTAGAGGCTGTTAAGATAGCTGCTAATGCCATAGGCGCGTTTACTGCGGCGGGGTACTTGGTTGTACGTGCACAATTTAAATAGAGCGAATGCATTAGAATTGTAAGAAAAAAGCCTAAAATTGAAAAAGCTAAAGTTCAATTATAAGGTACTTATTAATGAAGCTAAAAACACGGATCAGCTTTTGGAAGAAATTGAAGAGCGTTAAATGAAAGAAATTAAGGCTTGTTGGTTGGGTAGTAAAAAAAATGAGTACTGATGAAGAATGAACAGCCACGTCTAGATGATGCTGTTTAGCGTGTAGTAGAAGCTAAATACAACAAGCTGCAAGCTAAGGGTAAGGGTCTTCGCGCGACAAGATTCGAGATCAGTATGCGGAACAAACGACCATAAAAGAAAGGCCACGAGTATCATAGGCAGACCTTCAACAGGCACCTAAAAAAAAATTACCACCTAAATTATCTATTAAGTACCCTGTCCCAAACGCAAACTTCTTCGTTTTTATAAGATATGAAGTATAAGATATGAAGGTATTTTTGTTTCTCGAAGAGCCATCGGGAACTTAGGTTCTTTTATTTATCGAGTTTCGCAAGTATATCTTTCTTAAGATCTAAATCCTATTAATTTGAACGTAGAGTTGTATGATGCGAAACTATCACTTACGGGGTGGGTTTAATCTTAGATTTTTTTATTTTCTGAGTTTTTATGGGATTATTATCGCGGGTTTGTCTATCCTAATGGGCGTCTAACAAAAAAATCGATTTTTTTGTTGGTTGGCCCTTTTGTGGGGCCTGTTGAAGGGCCGAAGTAGTTCTGAAAAAAACAAGAATATACCAAATGAGTTTGAAAAATACATGGCTATTTCCAATTGGTTATTGTGACGCTGCGGAACCTTGGCAATTAGGATTTCAAGACGCAGCAACACCTATGATGCAAGGAATAATTGAGTGCGCCTAGATATATCATCACGGTTGCAGAGCTCTGCTCCAACTCTGCCATATCTGCTCGAGCTGGCTATCGCCAGGATGTGAGCTACACAGGTGGGGCATCCTTAGCAATAAGATTGCCCCGAAAGCATCATGTGAAACTCGCAGAACATTGAGACTGCCCTCACTAGGATGCTTCGACAAGGCATAAGGGAAGATCAGGATAACAAACTTGATACGTGAATCTAGTCCATCCAATTCTGGACCGTATGTCTGGAGCAGAATATCAAGGCATACGCGTGGATAGTAAGCCTGCAAAACGGCCGAACTCGCGCTCGATATCAATTGCGAACACGGGACTTGAGTCCCCACGTAGCACTCTATACAGGAATAGCCCGAGAAATCAGGCATTCACGCAAGGATCTAACCCTTGAAAATCCGTGATGGTGGAAGCTGGGGAACTAACTCCCTGTACAAGGAGAATTCAGAGATCCCGTAGTAAGAATGCATAGTTTTAGCTATTAAGGGGATCAACCTAAGACCGTTTCGTATCCTCTCTGAGGTACATACAGAAGGGGCTTTGAAAAAAAAAATATATCTATTTTTTCCCCCTTATCTCAGTCAAAAAGCGAATAAAAGCCTGTAAATGCAAGAATGAAGCATACAATGGACTGTTACGCACTCAACGATACCACCATCATCTTAACTACGTGTTACGAAGCAATCAGTTTATAGCCTCGATGATGCCACTGCGCGATAGTTTGTGGAATAAAGCAAGCAAAAAAAATATATATATATATTTTTTTTTGCTTGCTTCTGTGCAAGCTTCTTTGCTGACTGATTGTCTAACACATGCCCACTTTGTTCGCCTTGCGAACAAAGGAAGATGCGCGTAGCGCCGTTACGTTTCCTATTTTGTTTTGGAGAAGAGGGCAAAGCATGCTTCTTTGCCCCTTCTCAGGCCAAGGTTCGAGGTAGCGAGCTTTATGACGGAAAACTGTCACGTATGGTTCTGAGGGCAGACACCGAGCGCTGACCCCTATCTTACATCATGATATTTTTTTCTTTTTAATAATTATTTTGATCTTTGTATTATGGATGTTGGTTCGCGCTTTATGGCATTTTCACTATAAAAGAAATCCAATTCCGGAAAGAATTGTCCATGGGACTACTATAGAGATTATTTGGACCATTTTTCCTAGTATTATTTTGATGTTTATCGCTATACCGTCTTTTGCTTTATTATATTCAATGGACGAGGTAGTAGATCCAACAATTACTATCAAAGCTATTGGACATCAACGGTATTGGAGTGCGCCCTTTTACAAGAATAATGGAAGTGCAACGAAATGCACCGGACTGGTTCTATGGTCTGCAAAGCTTCTGGCTTACCAAAAGAAAGATGAGCCAAAATCATTCTTCGTTTGACGTTGAAAGACTTGAGAGACTAGAGCATGCCAGAAACGGGGAGTTAAGGTTAAACCTATAGACTGAAAAGGCTCCCCTAGCTAATAGGCCTATGGTTCCATTCTTTAAGTCGCTAGAGGTACACATTCCTCTTCTCGATGTAGGCAATATACGAGAAATAGACTGCTCAGCCTGCAATGTCCAATAACAGCGCTGAAATATTGAATCTATCAGCACCACAGCCAGTGGCATACGACTTCGAATCTAACAGGCCCGGCCCCGTTATTTTTTGGAATAGGGGATCCCCTAACGTTGGCAACAACCACGGTAGTGGCAAAACTGCCGGAAGAAGAAGAACGAGCCTCTCCGAGGCTTGCTCTTCTCCTTTGGGGACGGAGGTCCTCCAATAGGTAACATCAAGAACAAGAACTTTACCTTTACCGAAGGGGGCCAGCGCTTATACTGTACTGAAGTCTCGGCCGCTCGCGAGGGACGTCGGGCAATTTCGGCGAAAACTCAAGGGTCACAGAGGATTTACTTACGGTGGAAATGTTACTACTATTTTAATCTATTCGACCTAATAAAAAGTTACAAAACTGCATATCGCAAGATCAAATGAAAATTTGGGAACATTACTTCAGGAGTCAGCGAGTCCACTCTCGACGATTCAGGGCGTGACCCGTCTTATCATCATCGATAAAATGAAGGACAGATCCTTTCAGTTTCAAGCAACCGGTAAGTTTTTTAAAACATCAATAGGTGCTAGGAACAAGAAGGAAACAGGAAGCCTATTGCTAGAAAACAAGGGGCGAGGACATAAGGCCCAGAGATTGATAAATAAACCATGGGTTCACTGGGTCATTCCTACCTACAACTTGGACTATCACCCCTTTTTTCGAACGTTACACTTATTGAACAAAGGATAACTAGATTGGATTCGTTTTATGTGGTTAACTATGCAGTAAGGTCCCATACTTTTTTTCTTCTATATGATCTGTGTCTTGCTTGGAAAATTACTGAAATTGCGGAAGCACATTATTACAGACATATTAACAAAAAGGCCAAAGTTTTGACCTTGAAAGGTTTCACTAAGATCATAGTTCAATAAAACAAGAAGCAGACCCCTGATAACGGCACCTGAAGATCCACTGTAGTATATTACGTTTTATTCCCGGGTGGGAAAAAACTAGACATTCTACTCTTCGAGTTTTGATGAGCGTGGAGAGCTGTCTGCGGGGAAACTTGCAAGTACAGTTTGGTGGGAGGCGTATGGGCTCTTGGGACCAAGGACTGGCCGTCGACCCAACCTTATGAGTATTCAGACTATAACAGTTCTGATGAACAGTCACTAACTTTTGATAGTTATATGATTCCAGAAGATGACTTAGAATTGGGTCAATTGCGCTTATTAGAAGTAGACAATCGAGTAGTTGTACCAGCAAAAACTCATCTACGTATGATTATAACATCTGCTGATGTACTTCATAGCTGGGCTGTACCCTCCTTAGGTGTAAAATGTGATGCTGTACCTGGTCGTTTAAATCAGACTTCCATTTTTATTAAACGAGAAGGAGTTTACTATGGTCAGTGCAGTGAACTTTGTGGAACTAATCATGCGTTTATGCGTGCGCCCGAATAAATAGGCCGACTGCTGAGCCTATTCTGGCTCAGTCGCACTTTCTCGAACAAGACAAACCTGGGTGCGAGCTATCCAAAAAAGCTATCATAGCAATATCATGGCTAGAGCAGTAGGGAAAAGCCGGGGATCGATGGGCCTGCCCCCATTAGGGCTCCCCGGGAAAGCAGAGGATATGGTTAGGATAACGAGCTTGAAACGCGGAGCCCGTCCTAAGCTGGACCGAACGTCCCAAGCAGGATATAGCGGCGAGCGAGTGGTTAGTAAACCAATAGTGTTAAACCCGCAGTTGATGGCATTAGCTTCTGCGGCACTCGGGAAACCACAGGGCACTCCATACAGAGTAAGTCCGAGAGATCAGACGCCCGCGCAAGGACCTAAATTCTCACTAGGAGGTAAAACCTAATTCGGACCTATGGAAGTCGGGGCTAAACATCCCCATGACAGTGTCGTGAGGGAGTTCAGAGGCCTCATAGTATTACAGGCCTCTTCAGGTCATGCGAAGGGGGCCAATCCAAGATCGTACTTTTCCTTTACTAAGACAACAGGAGCTCTCAACAAGTCTATACGCTAGTTTACGCTCAAGTTAAACTGGACAGATCTTGTTTGTCTCTCAACGGCCATATAGGTAAAAATCTACAAAAGCAAACACGGCAGATACTACTATGGATTCACCCCAATGAATATTGAGCGATTCTTTGTTTGGTACGAGGCTATTTGAAAAAAGCAAAAAAAAATGACACCGAGATCTGTAAGGAATACTCTGAATAGAAAAAAACCCCAGCCCATTTAGTAAATAAGCCGAGCAAAAGTCATTTCTTTTTCACACCGCCAAAAATACCCAAGCCAAGCGAGATCAAAACGAGGGCAGCAGCACCGTGTGAAAAGACCTCCGGCTAATGCTGGAGGTCCTATTTTCTGCCTACTTTATTTGGTTGCTTGCGCGGATTTCGGCCTCACAAAGGAAGCCAAGGATATGTTCCAATTACACGCGGGCCCGCTAAGGGCCAAAGGCCATAAAGGTTTTTAAGTTTGAGCAATTAGCGCTCCCGCGTAAGATTGTAGATGCGAGCTGGGGCGCCAAAATTGGCTCGCTCGGGGTTATTTTGATTGTGTACTATTTACAGATCTAATCGGGGAGATATACATAGAGGTGAGAGACGTAAGAGCTAAAATTCGCTCGGGAAATGTTACCTATGACTAGTGTAAGTATAAAACGGCTGTGTGGACAACAAATACCACGGCGCCGCCAACAGTTATTTGTGGGCTGCGGCGCAGATTAAGATACTGAGAACTCTAACTATTGTGGAGAAGGTTGCCTAAGGTCCAAGGTTAAGATCTAGGAAGGTGAGCAGTACGAGCTGAAAGGCTCCCATACTGTTCGGAGGGCAGGGGCTCTTCCTGACCCCTATCCATTGTTGTAGAAGCTGTTTCTTTGGATGATTATGTTTCTTGGATATCAAATAAATTAGACTAAAAAGCAAACAGGACGAATTATGAGTGTCTCTCAAAAGCATCCTTATCATTTAGTAGATCCAAGTCCATGGCCTCTTTTGGGTTCATTGGGAGCTTTGGCAAGCACCATTGGTGGTGTTATGTACATGCACTCTTTTATGGGAGGTGGAGCACTTCTTAGCTTAGGTTTGGGAATGATCCTATATACTATGTTTGTATGGTGGCGCGATGTTATACGTGAATCCACTTACGAAGGACATCATACATTTGTGGTCCAATTAGGACTTCGCTATGGTATGATTTTGTTCATTGTGTCTGAAGTCATGTTTTTTTTAGCTTTCTTTTGGGCTTTTTTTCATTCTTCTTTGGCACCTACGGTAGAAATTGGAGCTATTCGGCCCCCCAAAGGAATTGATGTGTTAAATCCTTGGGGAATTCCTTTTCTAAATACCCTTATTTTACTTTCATCTGGAGCTGCCGTGACTTGGGCTCATCATGCTATATTAGCTGGATTCAAAAAACAAGCTGTTTATGCTTTAGTAGCTACCAGGCGACCGTCAGATTACCAAGGAAACTTTTTGATTACCTCTCGTAATCATACCATTGCTGATGCTCGCAATGAGACGGATGCAACTTACCATTTAAACCAACCGGGACAATAGCATGTTGCAAAAGGAAAAGACAGGGTTGACCAACTCTAGAGAACTTTTCCGACCGTGTCTTGGAAATATAGCCGAATGGGTCATTCATGAATGTGAGGTGTTTATGAGACACTAACTCGAGCGTGTTCGGTCAGGTTATTGACCAACCGAAAATATTACAGCGCTATCTCCTCCATGGCAGAATGGTAGCCTGCCTGTGGCAGAGCAGGAGGAGGTCCCAATTTCAATATGAAACAAAAACACTGGAAACACGGCTGCTTTTTTGTCCGAACTAGCACTATTAGTTGGAAATCTTATGTGTTTTCATGTAAGTATAAGAGTACCTTGGTAGTACCGGTGAACTAGATAGCCATGATCCGGCTATCTGGGACGGAGGACTCGTAGTATCCGCCTACCCGAAAGAGAGCTGGCAACAGTAAAGCACTTGACTCGATCTCATTCGTTTAAGGGCAAAGCGAGAAGGAGTCTAAATCATTGTACAGAAATGATTTTCATTTATGGACTTTACCTGATTGACACGGGAAATCTGACTTCAGGTCTGAATAGAATTAAGCCTAAGCCTTTATAAAGCACTACGTGCCCTATAGAGTAAAAAATCAGGTTGGTGAGCCGTGTGATAGGTAACTATCTTGCACGGTTCGGAGAGCACTTTATTATGTCAGATGAGTAAACGGCAACCAAGTTGTACGGCTCTATGAAGTAACTTTTGACTCTACCATTTTGTTGGCTCTAGTCTTCACCGGGTTTCAAGGAATGGAATATGTAGAAGCACCTTTCACGATTTCTGATGGTATTTATGGTTCTACCTTTTTTTTAGCCACAGGGTTTCATGGTTTTCATGTTATTATAGGTACCATTTTCCTAATAATCTGCGCTATTCGTCAATATCTAGGGCATTTTACCCAAACGCATCACTTTGGCTTTGAAGCAGCTGCTTGGTACCGGCATTTTGTTGACGTGGTTTGGTTATTCCTATTTGTATCCATTTATTGGTGGGGAGGTAATTAAAAAAAAGAGAAAAAATCTGAAACAGTTTTTTTACCAACCTAATCATACTTTATTTAAAGATAGAATTTCCTTTAGTCTGCTTTTTTTTCCAAGAACTGGGCTTGTAATGATGGTGGTATTCGTGATTAATTCTAGCGATTCTAATATGGATCCTAGTACTTTTTAGAAGGAAGGTATCCATATACTGGTGATGTCACGAGGCAAATATTTTGATAGACTTAAAAGTTATCAATAACTTAATTATTATTCTAAGAGGAAGCTTGAGGTCTATAAGGGGCATTATGATGTCAATCCAGAGGGCATAAAAAGCATCCCGACCTTGTCGCTGAAAAAAGAATATGTTTGCTATGCCCTATCACGTAATATGCAACCTGCCTTTTTTTCTAATAGCAGTTGAATGGATAAAACCCTAGCTGCTTAAAAGCGACCGTTAGATTTGCATAAGAAAAGCGAAGAAGGTGGTTGACCAAGGCCGCGCGGCACGCGCGTGCTTGTCCTAGGCCGGTTTGCTTAGGGTGTTGCTTACGCAGCGCTTTGGAGAAGCTTTGTGCTGATGGTATACCAGTAACATTTTTTTTGTGGGAACCAAATAATAAATATAGCTTTGTGGTCTTCTTCGTCCATCCTGCGGGGGTGCGCGGCTTATGTGAGAACGCGCGCGCCCCCCTCCCCCTCCTTTTCGTGTCTGTCTGGCCTCGACCGCTTCGTTCATAAAACGTGGCATTATGTAAAGTTTACATACATATTAAAATAGATGGGCTAGATGCACTAAACAATAAAACTACTTCATTAATTATAGGAAATGCTTATATGTATTTTGGAAAGATGCGTAGCATTTGGTTGCTTTTGCAAACAAAGAAAAAAAAATATATATATATTTTTTTTCTTTGTTTCACTAATCAGTAGAAAAATATGCTATGCTCCGCGGCCTAGTTGATTTTACGAGCTTGTTGGATCAGCCCTGAATTAAATCAAAGCTTTGGAAAGGCTGAAAAGCCGGTTCTTCGATTGAACATGGAAAAAGAGAAATGAATGCATTCTTCTCGCGCAAGTGTTTTGTCAATGCCTAAAAGCAAGGAGCCGTAAACCATATATAGAGCAAAAAAATCTATATATAGCTCCGCGGTAGGTGTCTGTGGCACTGGCCATAGCGAATGTTGGTGTCATGTTCATAATTCTTATGACATTTCACAACTTTATTCTAGAAAAAAAAGGCAACAAAATGAGACTGTATATCATTGGTATTTTAGCGAAAATACTTGGAATAATAATACCCCTTTTACTAGGAGTAGCCTTCTTAGTTCTAGCTGAACGTAAAATAATGGCTTCTATGCAACGTAGAAAGGGTCCTAATGTTGTGGGATTGTTTGGATTGTTACAACCTTTAGCAGATGGTTTGAAATTGATGATAAAAGAACCTATTTTACCAAGTAGTGCTAATTTATTTATTTTTCTAATGGCTCCCGTAATTACATTTATGTTAAGTTTGGTTGCTTGGGCTGTTATACCGCGCGCCGTGCAAGGTGCTTTCGTCGCTATGGGGCATATCCTGGTGCCCGATCTCTAGTCTGCGTCAATGGAGTAAATCACCCAGAGGTAGCGTTGCCGCAATGCGCGTGGAAAAGCATCTGGGAAACCAAGTCACAACCCATATTTCAAAGGACGACTCGGAAGATACTGTTGGGGTTGATGAGGCTGACGAATCCGAATTACGTAGCTGCTGAACGACAGCATTCACCAAGTCAGCGGGTAACGACTTGGTCCTGGAATCGGTTCTTTTGGTAGGTATAACGGAGGCCGAAGACGGAAAAAAAGAGAGATTTTCGGGGGCATTCTCAGTAAGGGAATACTACTATGCGGACATCTTACCTCGACAAACAGGTGAAAAAAGTCGAAGACGCAATCACGGGATCGACCTACTCTCTAGTGAGAGGGTCGGCGGAGCCGCTATAGTAAGTAAATAGGGAAATCGACCAAGCCAGATACTGAAGGGCGGCAGTCATGATCCGATGGTAGAGGGCCACAAATGTGGTGAAGGCGGCGACGCTTCAACTCTTCTGAGAAGACGGGTTGGTCATAGCAGACACAATAATGCTGCTACGATCTCATTCAATAAGTACCTCGTAAAGCGCGTCAATATATATATATATAGATTTTTGTTGATGTGCTTTAGTAAATCAGTGGCGGAGAGCTTTATGACGGAAAACTGTCACGTATGGTTCGGAGGGCGGGGAAATCTCCGACCCCTACTTTTGATTATGGTATGGTATTGTCAGATTTAAATGTAGGTATACTTTATCTATTTGCTATATCTTCTTTAGGCGTTTATGGTATTATTACAGCAGGCTGGTCCAGTAATTCTAAATATGCTTTTCTAGGAGCATTACGATCTGCAGCTCAAATGGTTTCTTATGAAGTTTCTATCGGTCTTATTATTATCACCGTACTCATTTGTGTAGGTTCTTGTAATTTTAGTGAGATTGTAATCGCGCAAAAGCAGATATGGTTTGCTGTGCCCTTGTTTCCCGTATTTATTATGTTCTTCATTTCTTGTTTAGCAGAAACTAATCGAGCTCCTTTTGATTTACCAGAAGCAGAAGCTGAATTAGTCGCGGGCTATAATGTAGAATATTCTTCGATGGGTTTTGCTCTTTTTTTTTTAGGGGAATATGCTAATATGATCTTAATGAGGTGTGGAGCTTTGCATCTGACATTCGTTGGGTTGCGGCCCTCTGCAGGAGCCAGTGCCCTTTTAAGGGCCTTGTGCAGTAAATCCTTCTGAGCGATCTGAAGACCAGTAGGCTTGCGAAGCTTTCGGAGAAGGGTAGCCTGGTGTGTCAGCACAACAACGAAACGCGAACTCATCGGACGACCTATCTAAGACTAGGGAGATACCCTAACTAAGTGGGTACCTCGTAACTTTTCCCCAGACCTATACGTGTACCGAATGCTCATACGGGAAAGTGCGCTCCTAGGTCTGGAACTAGGGAGGGTTGCTGCGAGAAAAAACTTCTCGTCTCATCCAGGGGGTGCGAACACACCTGCGCGAATTACAGATGACAGCTACAAGGGTGGCAGGGGAAGGAAACAGTACCCCATATCCGGGGATGAATGTAAACCCATTGAACAGGGATAATCATTCTGGTTCTGGGAGATACAACTCAGCGGCGGTGGTGGACATTAGTCTGAAAATCGGGCGTAGCGAGCCCAAATCATTAGGGCGCAAAGCGCAGCACCTATATTATTGCGGACAATAGACTACTACTCGCGCCTTATTATGAGCGAATCCAGTCTAAACCAAGCAGCTTAAAATCTGACGGAAAAGAAATTTTTCCCGCTCTGTGCCGATCATCCACACTCAAACATCCATGCGAGGCCTTCGTGATTCGAAAACCTAAGCGTAGCTTTGGTTAGAGGGGATGAGACTCAAGATTTCCAGAACGGAGCCGTATGACGCGAAAGTTTCATGTACGGTTCTTTGAGAAGGGTGTGAATATTTATTATTCTCAGGCCCCAAGGGGCCACGAAGCTACACCCTTACTCTCCTAGTCTATGTACATTGCTTTTTCTAGGAGGTTGGCTGCCCATCCTAGATATTCCTATTTTTTATGTGATTCCGGGTTCGATTTGGTTTAGTATCAAGGTTCTTTTCTTTTTGTTTGTATATATATGGGTTCGTGCAGCATTTCCACGATATCGTTATGACCAATTAATGAGGCTTGGTTGGAAAGTATTCTTACCTTTATCATTAGCTTGGGTAGTTTTTGTATCTGGTGTTCTAGTAGCCTTTGACTGGCTCCCTTAATTCATTGAACAATTTCACTGCAGTGCAACTAAAAAATCTATATTTTTAATTAAAAAAAACTCCGTTAAATAGCAGCTAAAAAACCAAATGAATTGATTATTGATTAGAAGAAATAGAAAATAATATATTTTATTCGTTCTATTAACTTCATAAATGCAGGCTTTGAGAGAAGGAGAGAGAGGCTTGGCCTCTCTCTCTCTTTGAGCGTTCCAAAACGAATAAAATATATATATATATATATTTTTTTTATCTAAGGCCTTGTAATGATGGGTAAATCCTGCCCATGATGGATTGCGTTAATCATGAAGAACACAAAGTTTCCATGATCCGCGAAAACGAGAAAGCACGAAACATTCATATGGCAAGACGACTATCGATTCTTAAACAACCTATATTTTCTACATTTAACAATCATTTGATAGATTATCCAACCCCAAGCAATATAAGTTATTGGTGGAGTTTTGGTTCGTTGGCTGGTCTTTGCTTGTTCATTCAGATAATTACAGGCGTTTTTTTAGCTATGCATTATACGCCTCATGTGGATTTAGCTTTCTTAAGCGTAGAACACATCATGAGAGATGTGAAAGGCGGCTGGTTGCTTCGTTATATGCATGCTAATGGGGCAAGTATGTTTTTCATTGTGGTTTATCTTCATATTTTTCGTGGTCTATATTATGGAAGTTATTCGAGTCCTAGGGAATTAGTTTGGTGTCTTGGAGTTGTCATTTTACTTTTAATGATTATAACAGCTTTTATAGGATACGTACTACCGTGGGGTCAATTTGGCCCCTCCTTCTACTAATAGGAGGATAAAAAACCCCACTAAATGCGGGAAACTCTTTATTACTAAGGTACTTTTCTCCCATGGAAGGCGCGAAATGGATGATTTTTGGTGGCGATCCCTAAAATTTTAGCCTTGCTGTCTTGTGTGGGTTTAAATTCTAAGTAAAAATCCTTAGCATGTCATCATAGACAATCCGCAGGAAAACTTTTGCTACACAAGAATAGGCGTCTTCGGCCTTGGAAAAAATAGCATAAAGATTTCCTCAGAGACTACACGTGGGGTGCCTAGCCTATCATCGATCTTTGGCTAGGTAAATATATAGTCCCATTTCTCTCTAAAAAGTCATGTCTATTTCACTCTAATGAATGAATAAATAAAGGCCGGAGGCCTATTGGAGTCTTCTTATGGTCTGGTCTATTTAAGGCGTATATTAAGTTTTTATTTATAAGCCTTACTTAAGCAGCTTTGTAACCTTTTGCCATAACAGATCCAGGATAATAGGGTTTACTTTCAATTCTTGCTCCGGGGATATTTGAGTAACACCCAATTTAACGAATAATAGTAAGGCCGAAGGCCCGCCAGTATCTAGGATTTCAAATCAAAACCTCGGCTAGTTTTAATTGGTTCCTGTTTTTTTTTTTGCAGTTAAGAGAGTTTCTAAGAAAATTATTGACTATTCGACTCTTGGAGCATTAGCCTATTGGCTTATGGATGATAAGGCCAAAGAGCGCGCGGGCCTTATTCATACAAATAGTTTTACCAAAATACTGCAGAAAAAATTTCGTATCAGGGCTAATTCTAGTAAAAAAGACTTTAAATCGCTGCTCGATATTCTGAGTGAAATGCTGAAATGAAAAAAAAGCGGTGGAGCCTGACATCATTCATCTATAAAGTCTAAAAAGGATGTAGAAAAGACATGGTTTGGGGAAATTTAGGCAAATGAGTTTTTGGGGAGCTACAGTCATTACGAGCTTAGCTAGTGCAATACCTGTGGTAGGAGACACTATAGTAACTTGGCTTTGGGGTGGTTTCTCGGTAGATAATGCTACCTTAAATCGTTTTTTTAGCCTTCATTACTTACTTCCTTTTCTAATAGCTGCCGCTGCTATTATTCATCTTGCTGCATTACATCAATATGGCTCTAATAATCCATTGGGTATCAATTCTTCTGTGGATAAAATAGCTTTTTATCCCTATATGTACGTAAAAGATTTAGTATGTTGGGTAGCTTTTGCCATTTTTTTTTCCATTTTTATTTTTTATGCACCTAATGTTTTGGGGCATCCCGACAACTACATACCCGCGAACCCTATGTCAACTCCGGCTCATATAGTGCCAGAATGGTATTTCTTACCAGTTTATGCGATTCTTCGAAGTATACCTAACAAATTAGGGGGTGTAGCTGCCATAGGACTAGTTTTTGTGTCATTATTTGCTTTACCGTTTATTAATACATCGTATGTACGTAGTTCAAGTTTTCGACCAATTCACCAAAAATTATTTTGGTTGCTTTTGGCAGATTGCCTACTTTTAGGCTGGATTGGATGTCAACCTGTGGAAGCACCATATGTTACTATTGGACAAATTGCTTCAGTTGGTTTTTTCTTTTATTTTGCTATTACGCCCATTCTCGGCGAATTAGAAGCTAGATTAATCCAAAATTCTAATGTTTGCGAGGACTTAAGTCCTCGTAAGCTTTCCCACATTTTTAAGAATTCAATTTATGTTGTGAAATGAAAAGCCATCAATTTATTAACCGTCTTATTACCAAATTCCCGTATCCGGTTTTTACCTATTATTTCTGCATTAATTAGTGGTGTGTTTTTAATTGCACCACTTTTCAAACCTATCATCGCACTTTGTAAAAATTGGAAAAAAAATTCTAGAGGATTTGAACAAGTATCCTTGCCGGGATTGCTCTAGAGCAATTACAGCGGATATTTCAGGAATCCAGCGTCGGTCAAGAATTCCGGATCAAACAAAATTTCTGTCCAGAATTCTTGACCTATGAGACTTCGCCGAAGTTTATCTGCTCATAGTTCACAAGAGATTTTGACAAACAGATTAAGAGAAAAGGAGAGGTTTTGCGCTGCGGCATCTCCGTACTAAATTTATTGGAGCTTACGCCCTGGCTAGAGAAGTTATAGTAGAAGAGGGTATTATGGCCCAGACGTGCCGCCGTCTTTTTTTTTCCATTGATTTCGTTTCGTTTATCTCTTCATTAATCTGCCGAGATTTTGCTGATTCCACACCAGACCCAGCTACGACGCAAAAAACGTCTATGTCCGGTATAAAAAAAAAAATTCCCAGTATAGTATAATAAATCTGCGCATAAAAGTAGCTAATTGATACGTTCTAGGCATAGACGTTTTTTGCGTTCCGCTAGTCTTATTATAGCAAGCGCGTAATCATCCGAATAGTTGTCGTCTACTGTTTCAATTAAATTTGATGATTTAGCACATTGCAAAATTTAATTGACTTCGTCGAGTCTTCCGGAGAAATTATCATTATATATTCTGTTATGATGTTGGCACGGCGGCGGCTATTAAAAAAGTTGTTTTGGTATTAGAACCCCAGTCATTAAGGCTTTTGTAGCTTCTACAGCAATGACGGCCTATAGCAAAATAAAGTCATAGAGGCGTCTCGAAGCTTAATAAGTACGGTAGCAATGCCCGGCCCGGGCGACCGGTCCTGTCCAACATCGTGCTCGAGGGCCGGTGCTGTTTACCGCCCAGCGAAGAAGCTTCTCCCAGCGGAGTAACCGCTCGCTCCTTATGACAGCCAGGATGAGTTGGCAGTAGCACGGCGCAAATCTCCTGCTATTGGTCGAGAGCCTTACTTGATAACGAATCGGTTAGAGCTTTACACTTGGTGGATGGCTTTAATCCCTTTAGAGTTCACGGATCCCGCGACTGTTTTTTTAGCTTATTTCAGTTCTTCGTATATTTCTATCTTACTTAATTGATGGTTTAGAAGAGATGCCATGAAAAAGTTTCATAGCATAGTCTCAAAATAAAATATAACACATAGAAAAAAAAAAAGAAATTACTCTATTCGTTTCTAGGATCTTTTATACTTCAATTTAGATTTTGGTTGGTTGTTTATTCTGATTTTTTTCTTGCTTTATTGCGGGCAAGTAAATAATCTACTGCGGCTTTATGAAAAACCATTTCTAAAAAAATCTATATTTTTTTTTGCTTCATGTTTTCCGGATTTATCAAGTTTACCAAGTTTACAAGCTCGAATCGCTTAAATTCGTAGCAGAGCACTCTGTAACATTTTAACATTTGCACTAGAGACTAAATGCTACACAACGTATTCACTGTGCTGTGCTTTGCGCCCAATTTTGCATTTTTCTATTCAGTTAATAATTTTTTTATTATTCCTTGCCCCCGCAAGTTAAAGGGTGAAGCTTTTTAATGTAAGCTATACAAAGATTCTAACTTTGGGCCTAAGACTTTCGTGAGCGAGTCCTTGGCTAATTAAGTCATTAAGGTGGCTCTCTAAATGGCTGCAGTAGGTAAAGGCTTGAGAAGCGCAAGCTTCGTCCTTCGTAAATTCTGCCAGATCACATCAATAAAGTAAGTGTCCAAGATCAGCAAAGCTCCCAGCTTTTAGACGTTTCGCGCTTTTGTAATATTAAAATATGCTTCGCTCTTTAACTCATGTTCTAATGTGTTTACTTTTTAGAAAAAAAGAGACGATTTGTGGATAACCAATCGTTTTTCAAATCTCTGATAGCTACTTTACCAAAATGGATACATCAATTTCAAAAATCAAAACATGAAAATATATTCTATACCAATCCTGATTACCTATTTCAATTATTATGGTTTTTGAAATATCATACCAATACACGTTTTCAGGTCTTAATTGATATTTGTGGAGTTGATTATCCTTCTCGAAAACAAAGATTTGAAGTAGTTTATAATTTACTAAGGGCGACCGCGAAGTAACCGAATAAAGTGCTCATTCGTATCAAACGAATGAGACGTTGTAGAAGTCTGCAACGAAACGGCCACGACTTATTTGACGGATATACCGCTAGAGACACCCAACAGGACGAACTTCCAATGGGGAACATAGCCTGTCGTGAAAGGGGATCACAGGGAATAGCCAACCCGTAGGCGATACCCAACCGTGTCTTTAAAACGCAGTTGAACGGGAAAAAAAATTTATTTCTTTTTTTTTCATTCGTAAACGTGAGGTGTAGGTGGGATATTAGCCCGGGCGCATTAGGCAAGACTCGAATGAAGTATCATAGCGTCTTCTTCGTACGACGGAGCTTAGTGACAATCGTACCAGGACAACGAAGGAACCAAGATCCCCAAAAGTATTTTTTTTCTTTTTGCTATGCTCATAAAAATTGAAGTAAAGGGCGAAGCTTCAAAGGCACAGCACTTAAGGGTATCTAAAGCACCTGAAGCGCACTGCGCGAAGATGCCCAAGAGCATCCAATTACCAGTATTCGGTGGAACCGGTGAACCATACATTTTTCTAGATAGAGATGCGTGGGACAGAGGGCTCGTAGTACCTGCCTAGTCTTTGCTTCGAGAACCATGTGAACGAAGGAAGGAAGTGCTGCTAGAAAGCGAAAAGAAAGCGCTGGCACTGTATGACGGAGGGGAAGGAGCCTAAATCGACGTACCCCCTCCTAGCCAAGGGGGTACGTTGCGTACTCAAGCAGCACGAAGGGACCGAGATTGAGCTTGGATGAGACTAAGCAGTTAAAAAAAATATAGATTTTTTTGCTGCTTCGACATATTCTAATCGTCTGCATGTTTTTTGGAAACATTGTCATAAAGAGCAGTTCCAGACAGAAAGCCTTTTTCAGCTTATAAAGAGTATCAATCTGTGGATTACCGCCTAGAAAAAGCTTTTACCTAATCCAGGTTTGAATAATGATGCTTTTAGGAAACCTACTATATGTGGCACTTTGATCAAAGTACCATAAACACTGGAGGACTAGGTAATCCACTTCGAATTACATTTTAAAGCAAAAAACGCTAAAAGCGTGCAGCAAATAATTTTTTTTTCTATGTAGCTTTCCTCGGCCACACTGCGATACATAGAGCCATAATTGAGACAGTAAGAAACCTCGGTCTAGGCCATCCGCAAGCGTGTGTTTCACAGATGATTTTACTATTTAGAGTAATTGGTCCACGAGCTCTGGCAGAAAAGATACTTGACTTGGTTACATGATTTATTGAAGTACGGCTTTAGCTTAGGCTTGACCTGGATAAGACCCTAATAACCTGAACCAAAATTAATAAAATTTCTTTCCTTGGATATCTTACTAGTTGCAATTCAGAATATACCTACAAGTTTTTACAACAATATGGCGGCAATTAGATAATATATAGAATCCATTTGACAAGTAAGCTAAGCCCACCAGATTGTATGTGTAAAATGATAAACCCTCTGGCGATTTTATGATAAATGAAGTAACCCGAAACCCTGTTTTGCTTAGCTTCAGTATCTTTAAAGCTATTCAGTAGTGAGCATTAACCTTCATTCTACCTTGCCCTGTCAATTAGTAGCATCTGGCAAACTCTAAAAACCAATGTATAACGCACCGCGCTTAAGCTACATACTATGTATTTCATTGGCTAAAACATATACAAATTCTATAAGAAAGGCAAAGCCCGCTCGAATTGCATAACTCATTTGCCTACAAAAATTACCACAATAGGCAATATGAGGGCGCATCACCTCTGGAAGCCATATATGCTGCTAGTTTTTGCTATAATGCAAGGCCACGGATGCTCCATGTACGTCAAAAATCGATTATTTCGCCGGGAAAGCCCACGCTTAGAGCCATATGATTACAAACAACCTTAGTTGAACTTGAGTTGGAGAGCCGTGTGATGGGTAACTATCTCGCACGGTTCGGAGAGCACTTTATTATATTGAGAGAATGCATAGGGAAACTGCGGCTCTGTGATGGAATTCTTGACTCTATGTATTCAATATAACTCACGCATTCGTATACAAACAAGTGTGGACGAAATAACTCCAATTTGTTCGGCAGTCAATATATTTCCGTCAGCCGGCTGGTGGGAGCGAGAAGTTTGGGATATGTTTGGTGTTTATTTTTCTAATCATCCTGATTTACGCCGTATATTAACAGATTATGGTTTTGAGGGTCATCCATTACGAAAAGACTTTCCTTTAAGTGGATATGTGGAAGTCCGTTATGATGATTCAGAGAAACGTGTGGTTTCTGAGCCTATTGAGATGACCCAAGAATTTCGCTATTTTGATTTTGCTAGTCCTTGGGAACAAAGTTCGCGTAGTGACAAATCGAGGAAAAAGTAAATAATTTTTGCTTACAGCCATCTTAATAATATTCAATTTCGTAGTAATTGCATGCTCGGCTCAGTTCTATGGCATGCTGAATAATCCGCTTTGCCTGTCTGAACCAAACTCGGTCTTTTCGATCTAAAACAGCGGGAGTGTTGACCTTTTTTTTCTGGAAACGCCGCGCTCGGGTGATGAGGATTCGAAAGAATAAAGTGGGCCTCCACTACTTTATTGGCTTGACAGAAAAAAAAAAGGAAAAAGAAAAGAATAAAAAAGAATATATAGAAATGCCCCAAAATTTTTTCTCTATTTTACCTTTCATCTTCTTTTCCTTATGTTTTATTAGCTTGAAGGAGCTTGGCCAATGAATGCCTCCCCCCTTCCCGTCTTGATCTATCATTTAAGATGATAAATTGGACACAATCTGAAGGTTCAGATTGTGGAATTATTTAATTTATTGGTAGAAGGTTTTATTAATTTATGAACAAATTAACTGGAAATAAGTTGGCTGGAGCAGAACTATCTACATTATTAGAACAAAGAATTACCAATTACTACACCAAATTGCAAGTGGATGAGATCGGTCGAGTGGTATCAGTTGGAGATGGAATTGCACGTGTTTATGGATTAAACAAGATTCAAGCTGGAGAAATGGTTGAATTTGCCAGCAGTGTGAAAGGAATGGCTTTGAATCTAGAAAATGAGAATGTAGGGATTGTTATATTTGGTAGTGATACTGCCATTAAAGAGGGAGACATTGTTAAGCGCACTGGATCTATTGTGGATGTTCCTGTAGGAAAAGCCTTGTTAGGTCGTGTGGTTGATGCCTTAGGAGTACCTATTGATGGAAAAGGTGCTTTAAGCGCTGCAGAACGAAAGCGTGTAGAAGTTAAAGCTCCCGGGATTATTGCACGTAAATCTGTGCACGAACCCATGCAAACAGGATTAAAAGCAGTAGATAGCCTGGTTCCTATAGGTCGTGGTCAACGAGAACTTATAATAGGAGACAGACAAACTGGAAAAACTGCTATCGCTATTGATACCATATTGAACCAGAAGCAAATCAACACACAGGGCACCTCGGATAGTGAAAAATTGTATTGTGTGTATGTAGCGATTGGACAGAAACGTTCAACCGTGGCACAATTAGTTAAGATTCTTTCAGAAGCGGGTGCTTTAGAATATTGCATTATTGTAGCAGCTACTGCTTCGGATCCTGCTCCCTTGCAATTCCTGGCACCATATTCAGGTTGCGCTATGGGAGAATTTTTTCGGGATAATGGAATGCACGCATTAATCATTTATGATGACCTTTCAAAACAATCAGTGGCATATCGACAAATGTCATTATTATTACGTCGACCACCAGGTCGTGAGGCGTTCCCTGGAGATGTTTTTTATTTACATTCTCGTTTATTAGAAAGAGCCGCTAAAATGTCAGACCAAACTGGTGCAGGTAGCTTGACTGCATTACCTGTAATTGAAACACAAGCTGGAGATGTATCTGCTTATATTCCGACCAATGTTATTTCCATTACAGATGGACAAATCTTTTTGGAAACAGAACTTTTTTATCGTGGAATTCGACCTGCTATTAATGTAGGATTATCTGTAAGTCGTGTGAGCGGGGTGAGATTTACATGGGATCGCTGGAGTTGGAAAGCTCTGCGTAGGATCCCTCAGCGCGTAATCTGCCTTACTCGATTATAACTGGGTCGAAAGCCGGTAAGTCAGAAACTAACTATCGGAAGTTCAGGAAAACAAACCTCGATGATGGTCGCCCTACTCTCAGAGGGAAGACACCCGGGATTCTACCTGCGTGAACTTGGGATATGTGCCGTCTGCAGCATGAGTACTTCTACTACACGAGAGGGAAAAGGGGAACCCTGCGTCGGAAAACACACGAACTCCACGGCGATGAACGAGTCAACCAAGGCTCTACAAATCGTTAAATACCTAGAGGGAACTCCCGATGGGAATCCGGACCTATTCATGAGGAAAGGCCGCGATTCGTACGGTCCCAGTGGAACCACCACAAAAACTTACGAGGGGGGAACCTCGTTGGTTCGGCGATGGATAAAACTGAGAATCAGGAAAGTCCTGCTTCTCCTGCCCGAGTTGAGGCTGCAGCCGATCGAATTCGGGAACTGAAACCTAACGTCGACGTAAAATATCAAAAAATCGTCAACATAATAACGGACCCACATGCGCTCATAGCAGCGTACCAACGCATTAAATCTAAATTCGTAAAAAAAGAGGGGATGACGAATGGGAGATCTTCCAGGGAGGAAATCAACTTCTTATCCGCGTTAATCAAAGATGATTCGAGCACATCGCGGAACAACTGCGCGCAGGGAAATACCCCGCGAAACAGGTAAACATCCCAAAATCGGCAGAACCCGGGGAGACAAGACCGCTTACAATGATCAGCGCCAGAGACCAGATATTATAAACAGCCATCAAGGCGGCCTTTAAGCTCACGCCATAAGACTTAAGCAAAGGCTATAAGACCACTAAGGAAGAGAGTGATGCTGCACAGTTCCAAGATAATAAACTAGCATTCAATAGGAAGCAAATCCCTTTGCGTGTTTAACATTCTAAAAAACTACACACGGACAAAATATTATTGATGATTTGATTGTCCTCGTCTATAAGTGACAGGTTTCGGGAGAAGGGAGCCGTGTGATAGGCGACTATCGCGCGCGGTTCTTTGAGAGGGAGCCGGGTTTTATATCCTGTGCTAGCGCCTAGAGATGAGTGCGAACCCTACTCTCGAGGTTCTGCGGCTCAGTTAAAAGCTATGAAACAGGTATGCGGTAGCTTAAAACTAGAATTGGCGCAATATCGTGAAGTAGCCGCTTTTGCTCAATTCGGTTCAGACCTTGATGCTGCTACTCAATATTTATTAAATCGTGGGGCGAGGCTAACAGAGGTTCTTAAACAACCACAATATAGCCCAATTCCTATTGAAAAACAAGTAGTGGTTATTTATGCAGCTGTCAAAGGTTATTTAGATCAAATTCCTATTTCGAGCATTAATCAATATGAACATGAGCTTTTGAAGTCTATAGACTCAGATATACTTTCTGCTATCGTACAACAAAAAAACATTACTGAGCAGATTAATAGTCAACTGGCTACTTTTTGTCAAAAATTTACACAGAGCTTCTTAGCAACTCATTCAGTTTAAAAAAATGAAACTAGAAAAAAATTTTCAGGCCGCAGGTTTTGTTTCCGTGCTTCCGGGTGGAGGGTGAAAGCGGCCAGGGCGCAGCCAATTTTTTTTCTTCCGCTCTCTGGCTACGCCCCTAGTAGGGCTTCGTCATACGAGCGAAGCTCGAAAACCCTCCATCCCCACATTAACTGTAGATTTGAAAAAAACAAAAACGCAACAAAACATTAACAAAATTGAATATATAGAACGCTTCTTCTTCTAATGTACTATTCGTAGGAAAAGGGCTTTACGCCTTTGTATTTGTACTATTAGATATTATTTATGTATGCGTTATCTTTGCCCACTATCCGGGCTCGCGCTTAGATAGATGTTTGCATCAGTCTTTTCTTTCTTCTAAAATGAATCAATCATTTTCGATGATTGCTTCGCCCTTCACCAAATTATAGCTGGTGTAATCAGGAGAAAAGGGATTCGAACCCTTAACCTGTGGTTTTGGAGACCATTGTTCTACCATTGGAACTATTCTCCTAAAAAAAAAAGTGGTTCTTGGTTTATGGAATTTGCACCTATTTGTGTCTATTTAGTAATAAGTTTGCTATTTTCTTTGATCTTAATCGGTGTTTCCTTTCTATTTGCTTCTTCTTCTAATTCGGCTTATCCAGAGAAATTGTCAGCTTACGAATGCGGTTTTGATCCTTTTGATGATGCCAGAAGTCGTTTCGATATACGATTTTATCTCGTTTCTATTCTATTTATTATATTTGATCTGGAAGTCACCTTTTTATTTCCTTGGGCAGTTTCTCTTAACAAGATTGGTTTGTTTGGATTTTGGTCTATGATAGTATTTTTATTGATTTTGACGATTGGATTTTTATACGAATGGAAGAAGGGCGCTTTAGATTGGGAGTAACCCGGCAATTTCTGAGCTTGCAAAACGATAAAAGCAAAAAAACATGTTTTTTTGCTTTTATCGTTTGGCAAGCTTTTAGCATTCCTTCCATCGCCGTGTAAACAAAATGGGATAAACCTCGATAAGTAGGCATAATAAGTCATTCATTAACTTTATTGAGCTCTCGGAGCCTTTGTTTGTTGGCTACGCCAACAAAGTGCAGCCCACGGCAAGAGAGCCCGTGAGGCCGCACCGGCTCTCGGATAAAATTAACTGAAAGGATGCTGGGACGTCAAACGAATCGAGCAGGGCGCTGCCAAATTAGTTTGTTTTCGTGCGTTTGATTTTCTTGTTCTGTCTGGTAGTTTACTATTTTTACCCTATCGGGTAAAAATAGTAAAGCGTTTCGCGGAACAATGACTGTCTGTTCCCGTACAGTGAATGCCTGAAAATAATAGAATAGTCTTTTTGCGATGGGGGAAGCCTGAAAAAGCGGCTGGGAGGGTTCGCACAACGAATGAAAGGTGAAGGTAGTTTTCCTACTTTTTCCTCTCGCCAAAGAGCTTCTGAATAATATGCTTCGCTTCCCCCGCGCTCTTTCTGACAAAATGAAAAAAAAGGCATTATATATTAATTACATAGTATACTCAATTATATACAATCAATAAAGAGATTAGCGCAATTTACCTTTTGTCGATGCTTTATGCTATATAAAAAAAGTGGTAATAGAGAGAAAAAAAATCTTTTTTTGCTATGCTTTTTATCTTCAAGCCTTACGCTCCTACTTTCGGGTCCGGCCTTTTATCCGCTTTACTTTAACCAATAGGCTGGCTGGAGAAACCACTTTGGTGGCGTAGCTGTGAAAGATTAATTTACGTGATGTGCAATAAAATAAAGCGTCAAGCAATTGCTAAAAAGTGAACACCTTTGAGAAAAAAGAAACTAATCATGATGTGTTCTTTTTTAATTGATTATTTAGCATATTAGGGTAATTAGCTCAGTTGGTAGAGCGCCTCGTTTACACCGAGAGAGTCAGCGGTTCAAGTCCGTTATTACCCAAGGCAAAAAAAATATTTCTTTTTTTAAGTTAGTTAGATCTGTAATAAAAAGATAGCACAGAACAGTGTTTTTGTTGTAACAACAAAAAAAATGTTTTGTTGTACTACTACAACAAAACTGTCTTATTATTAGTTGTACAACAGGACCGCCGTTTTGTTATGGTAATATATATTATCGCTTTTTTTGCTTTGCTTATTGTTGGGCCAACTAACGCAGAAAACGCATAGCGTTTTCTTAGTTTATGGTACAATCTGAACTATAAGATGATCATGAGAAAAAAAAGATATATATTTTTTTTTACTGTGGACATTTCATTTAAAAGGTGCCCTGGTTCCATACGGCTCCACTAGCATAGCGAGTAGAGGCCGAAGCGCTTCAGGCTTATTGGCTATTACTGCGTAATCGGCCTAACGCATGCAAGGCCACAGGTCGACTAACCGCGAAAAAGCGCCTTTCAGTGCAAAGCAGAGAGCCGCGCAGCCATTAGACTTGTGGCTTCGCTTGAACGATACTTCCGGGTTTCTACCGACGTACGTAAGCCAGTAGAATGGAAAGATCCCGATGAATCATCTACGATGATTCATTATGTTTGGGAAAATAGCTTAGTTGGTTAGAGTGCTGGTCTGTCACGCCAGAAGTCGCGGGTTCAAATCCCGTTTTTCCCGGTAATTTTTTGATTCAAAAATTAATTATTATAAAATCAGTTTAGAAAGAGAGATATATATCTCTTTTTATGAACTGGTAACTGAATCAGTTAAAAGTCAAAACTAATCTCGAGGTGTGAAACTTTAGGGATAATGGAATAATGGTTAAGATTACATACTGAGCTAATGCTAGGGTAAAGAGATTGGAAAAAAAAGTTATGCTATACGGATGAATAGTGCAAAGAACTAATACAAAGACCTTGTCAAAAAGAATCTAAGATCTTAATCGGTGTTAGCGGAACCGAAAAATTTTCTATATAGAATTTTCTATAGAAAATATCATAGGTTAAGGTAAGGATTAGATTGGCGCCCCGAGTTGTTCGATTATAGCAGGAAGCCAGCGGTGAAAAGAGCGAAGCTCTATTATGATGAGATAGAAAGATTTACTGCGCGTTATTTGTTCTGCCCTTAATTAATATTAATATAGCAGTTCCGACTAAAAGAAGGACATCTGATAATGAGATACCCTGGCAAAGCAAGTAAGCATAAGCTTAGAAGAGTGTCGAATAGACCGCAGGGCCGAAGGCTTCTTACACTTAACTTCTCACAATATACATAGGACATCTTCCAGTAGCCAATGAGTCAAACATTCCTTCTGCGGGTTAACATGGTTAATAGGTTGCGTAAGTCGTATGTGGGCGCAAAGCGCAGCACGTGTGGTTCTAACCGGAGGAGAAAAGCATGAGAGGCCCCGCCCATCCTGACAAATACAACAATACTGTATCCTGGGTTCAAATCCCACCTTATCCGTAGGGGACGTAGTTCAATTGGTAGAGCGCATGTTTTGCAAGCATGAAGCTGTCGGTTCAACTCCGATCGTCTCCAAATAAACAGGTGGTATATTGTAGAAAAGTAGTATAAGTGCTTGGATGAATTACCCTTTATAATAGCTGCAGGAGATCTCGTTATGCTTTGCACTTTAACTTGGCTTTGGAAAAAAGAATCTGAAAACCAAACTGAATAATTTGTAATAAAATGTGTTAAAGGTAAAGATGGAGGACACGTAGCGTTCTTCCAACGCTGGCAAGATAAATATTTGGCTGCGTTCTATGCTCGGGTAGAGAGTTGGCGCTCTAATGCATGCCGCGGGCAGCAGTGCCCTTGCATTTTTTCTTCCTGTGTCCTGCTTCGCAAAGCTACGATGTTTCGGTTTCACGGGCCTTCAGGCTGCGAAGCAGCCAAGCCAAGAAACAGAAACCTCGTATAAGCCAGCAACAACTACGGTATTTTTCTAACATAATACAAACAGTGGCTATATTCTATATTGGCCTGCGTAGCTCAGATGGTAGAGCATTCCCATGGTAAGGGAAAGGTCTCCGGTTCAAGTCCGGTTGTAGGCTTTGTAAAAAGAAAAATGATTAAATATGGCTAAAACCAAACAAATCAAAAATTTTACTTTGAATTTTGGACCTCAACATCCTGCTGCTCATGGTGTTTTACGATTAGTATTAGAAATGAATGGAGAAGTTGTAGAACGCGCGGAACCGCATATTGGATTACTTCAGTGCGGCATGAAGCCGCTGACGCCGAGTCGGCATATCCTATGCCGCTAGCTATGTCCTGCTTGTTCCCCACCACGGGTGGCGCGTGGAGGCAACTCCCGCGTCATAAGCACCGGGCAAAAGGCGTTTTGTTGGGCAACTCAAGTGAGGCAAATCGCTCAGGGGAAAGGAGGGAGAAGGTCGTGAAGGTGGCCTCGTTATCCACACTAGAGGTCTCAACAGAGATGAATAGGGGGACGCCGAGTCCCCCACTGTGGTTGACTTACCACTGGGCTTTCTTGGAAACGAGAACGCGTCGGCGGGTCCTGGAGTACCCGTCAAGGGCGCACGCGTATTCCTGCGGGGTGATTATTACGACCAGCCCCTCCGCATCTCGGCACAGCGGAACATGTAACCGGCCTGAGGTCCCATTTTAACCGCCAATTTATTGTCCTTACAATGGGTAGGCTAACCATACAGGGTACAAGCCAAAACCTTAGGTCGGGTAGGACGGCACTACTGGCAAATACTATCTGGCAAAGAAACGAGTCGTAAAGGATAAAGCTTGCGTCAAAAGCATACGGGAAAATTCTAGCAACGAGGAAACCGGGGGGGGGAACCGGTAGAGCTGCAAGAGCATAACCGGAAGGTCAAGCCAGGGAGGCCGGGTCATTTAACGGAAGTGGAAAGGTTCGAATCGAGGCTGGAAGAAAAAGGAAAAATAGGTAGCTCGTAGGACCCCACTGTGGTTGAAACGCGGGGCAAGACTGCGGGTGTTGGATACCCCACCCCAGATAGCGCTGCCTAAACTTCATGGAATTCCATGAACTAAGAAAACAAGCAGTCTCAAATTTGCGCATGCAAATTTCCAAGCTACCAAAACGGCTGCAGAGCATAGCATATATATATATATTTTTTTTTGCAGGCTTCAGACCTTTTTCTCGAATCTTGGGCTACCTGTAATAAATGGCGTGAGCCGTATGCGAGGAGACTTGCACGTACGGTTCTTAGGGGGGTTCCGGCCGAAAGATCGGCGCCTACCCGACTAGAGGCACAGAAAAATTAATCGAGTATAAAACTTATCTTCAAGCTTTACCTTATTTTGATCGTTTAGAGGGCGACCGCGAAGTCATCGAATGAACTCCTCCATTCTGGAGGTGCTGCAGAAACCCGCAGCAAAACAGATACGACTAATCGACATATAGAATATGGCGACGACGACAGCATGTCGTAAAAGGAGATAACTGGGAATAGCCAACCCTTGGCCGTATCTTCAACTGCATCCTTGAGTGTCAGTTAAATGGAAAGTATCATGAATGAGAGATGCCAGCGGAATGATCACCTGGGCGCGCTAGGCTAGAAGGAAAATAAGCTTCCTCTGGCAAGATAACAAAGTAAGGCAAAATATTTTTTTTTGCTGGCTTTCAGTTTTCTGAGTGCAGCCTCCTCCTATAACGTCTTTCTTTGTGTGTCGAAGATCTAAAGCGAGTACACCGGAGATAGAAACAGAAACTACGATTCAATATGAATATAGCAAAGCATCTGAAGCATAACTACACACTCACATAATCTTGTAAAAAGATAGGAGCATTCGGTGGAACCGGTGAACCATACATTTTTCTAGATAGAGATGCGTGGGACAGAGGGCTTGTAGTACCTGCCTACTCGCTTCAAATATTCAAAAATTTTTTTGCTGCGAGTTTTTTCAGAAAAACGCTGATATCAGCAAAAGGGAAGAAGCCTAAGTCGGCAGACTGACGCCGCGCACTTGAGCAGTTCGGAGAAGACCAGCCTACTCCATATTCTTTAGAAATTAAGGCAGAATGCGCAACTTTTAAGAAACGAAGGAAGTCCGTTAATATTTGGTTCGTTCGCGAGCGCATAAACCAGGCAGACGCTTTATTCGAACTAGAGCTTGATCACCCAAAAGCGAAAATACTTCTGAAGTCAAAACTCAACCATTAATTATGACGCTGCGATCCTGGTTTGCTTATTTAAAATCTAAGGGTAACTCAAGTTAGAGAGCCGTGTGATGGGTGACCATCTCACACGGTTCAGGGAGCACTTTATTATGTGATGCGAGTGACTGTGTACGGCATAGCTGGCATCAATTAAATTTTGACTCTATTTATGTTTCTATGATGGCCCAAGAACATGCTTATTCTTTAGCTGTAGAGAAACTTTGTAATTGTGAGGTACCATTACGAGCTCAGTATATACGAGTGTTATTTTGTGAAATAACTCGAATTTTAAATCATTTACTTGCTTTAACTACTCATGCTATGGATGTGGGGGCATTAACTCCGTTCCTGTGGGCCTTTGAAGAGCGAGAAAAACTTTTAGAATTCTATGAAAGAGTTTCAGGAGCCAGGATGCATGCCAGTTACATACGACCAGGCGGAGTTGCACAAGACATGCCTTTGGGCTTAAGTGAAGATATTTTTCTATTTACACAACAATTTGCTTCTCGTATTGATGAAATAGAAGAAATGTTAACCAACAATCGTATCTGGAAACAACGATTAGTTGATATTGGTACTGTTACTGCACAGCAAGCTTTGGATTGGGGATTCAGTGGTGTAATGTTAAGAGGCTCAGGAGTATGCTGGGATTTGCGAAAATCAGCACCTTACGATGTTTATAACCAATTGATTTTCGATGTACCCGTAGGTACCAGAGGAGATTGTTATGACCGTTATTGTATTCGTATTGAAGAGATGCGACAAAGTATTCGAATCATTATGCAATGTCTTAATCAAATGCCTAGTGGCATGATTAAAGCGGATGATCGTAAGTTATGTCCTCCTTCACGATCTCAAATGAAACAATCCATGGAATCTTTAATTCACCATTTCAAACTTTATACAGAAGGTTTTTCTGTACCAGCTTCTTCTACCTATACTGCAGTAGAGGCACCTAAGGGAGAATTTGGTGTGTTTTTAGTCAGTAATGGAACCAATCGTCCTTATCGTTGTAAAATAAGAGCACCTGGTTTTGCTCATTTACAAGGGCTTGATTTTATGTCCAAACATCACATGCTATCAGATGTTGTTACCATAATTGGTACTCAAGATATTGTTTTTGGAGAGGTAGATAGATAGAATTACTATTTCACAGGTAGGAAGGGCCCTAATTTTCTGGAGCCAAAAAAGATTTTTTTCACGAAACTCAAAACGTCGCTGAATCATCTATGATGACTCATCAACATAGCGTGCGGAGAAGTATATACAGAGCGAATTGCTACGGAATGCACTATTTTAAGGCTTTTCTTCTCCGGAGCTACGCACTTTTTTATTCGTTTTATGAACAAAGAGCACAGAGGCAGAGGGTGCCTTGGCGTTTTTCTTCTCCATGCCTTTTCGATAAGTAGAGAAAATAAGCTTGCAAAGGTCACAGAGCTCAGTAAAAAAAAATATATATATATATTTCATTCTGCTGTCTGCTTTACCCTTGGCATAGCGAATGACAGGGCCGGGTGGAACGATGAAAGCGCCCGCGGCCCATCAGGATTATGGCATTCCTACGTAATGTCCTAAAAAAGCACTAATTTCATGATGTAACGACTAACTAAAATGCATCGTTATTAAATCTTTTAAGAATGCAAGCCTAGAGCACCTACTTGACACACACAAGATTGAATCGCTTAAAGAAAAGATCTTATATACAGAAAACAATCTGAGATAAGAATACATAGAAAAAAGTGAAGAAAAAGCGCGAGAAGGGCGCAGCAACTCTATGATCTATTCGTAGTTCAATCCATCTTATTAGAAGATGATAGCAAACCTTGCTGCAGGCGATCAATCATCGTAGATGAGACATTGATACAAATAAAAAAGGCAAATACACCATGACACTAAAACAATTAACTTTTCGTTTAAAAAAAAAGTCTGCTGGCAGAAATTCATCAGGGCGTATTACTGTTTTTCATCGAGGAGGTGGATCGAAGCGATTGCATCGGAAAATTGATTTTCAACGGAGCACTTCGTCTATTGGCCTTGTACAAAGAATCGACTATGATCCTAATCGTTCTTCTTGGATTGCTTTAGTACGATGGCTTGAAGCAATGAAACAAGCGGAGGCAGCCAATAGTCAAACAGAAGAAAACGCTTGGCGTTTTCTTGGTCGGAGAGAAAAAAATCTTTTTTTTTTCGACCTCTTATTTTCGTTTTCTTCCTTGTTCAGGAAAGCCCAGAGAAGAAATTCCGTTTTTTTCTCTGCCCTTTTTTCCCCAGAGACAAAGAGAGAGGCTGCAATTTTAGGCCCTTTCGGTAGCTTTCTTGATTTATCTAGGATAGCCTTAGCCGGGGCAAAGCCCGCTTTCTTTGCTTTGCGAATGAAAGACTTTGGAGGACATAATACGTTTTCTGGAAATGAAAGCGGAAGGTGGAAAACGCATAGCGGGGTGCAGAGAATCGAACGCAAAGCGCTTTCTTGGAGAACCAATATATTTTTTTCTTTTAAACCTAAGCATAGCGAAAAAGGACCAATGGTTGAGGCGGGCAAAGTAGATCGTGCACCTTTCACTTATATATTAGCTAGTGATCAGTTAGAAGCTGGCAAGACGATAATGAATTGTGATTGGTCTAAACCTTTGACTTCGTTCGATCAACATCAATCTTCCCAAAATTTGCTAGCCCATAACGACCTTCGGTTCCGAAATCACTTTGTTCACATAACAAATGAAGGCCAAAGGTCCCTCAGGATGGAAGAGCCCGTGCAGCGTAGTCAGGCTGCTTCTTGGCTACGCCCCGGGGGGGACTACGCTTCAAGTGAGAATAAAAACATACTTGATTCATATTATCAAATGGTAGGAAATTGCGTATCATTGGCTACTATACCTATAGGCACATGGATACATAATATTGAATGGAATCCAGGTCAAGGCGCAAAGTTGATTCGAGCTGCAGGGACCTTTGCTCAAATAATTAAGAAATTCGAAAATACACCACAATGTATTGTGCGATTACCTTCGGGTGTTGACAAACTCATAGATTCCCGATGCCGAGCTACTGTTGGTATAGTGTCCAATCTTCATCATGGTAAACGTAAGCTTGACAAAGCGGGACAAAGCCGATGGTTAGGCAGACGTCCCATTGTTCGGGGTGTTGCTATGAATCCGGTGGATCATCCTCATGGAGGAGGTGAAGGACGCACAAAAGGAGGTAGACCTTCGGTATCACCTTGGGGAAAGCCCGCCAAAGGTGGATTTAGAACAGTAGTAAGAAAACGCAGAAATTAGTTTATGACACGATCTGTATGGAAAGGCCCTTTTGTGGATGCTTGCTTGTTCAAGCAAAAAAAGATCAGATGGAAAATTTGGTCACGTAGATCTTGTATTTTGCCTCAATTTGTCGGTTGCTATGCACAAATTTATAACGGAAAAGGTTCTGTTGGTTTGAAAATTACTGAAGAAATGATTGGTCATAAATTTGGAGAGTTTGCTTCTACACGGAAACCTTCTTCCTCTGGGAAGAGAGCTTCGCCCTCAAAAACAAAAATAAAACAAAAAAAAAAGGTACGATAGTGAACTATGGCGCAAAAAATAAATCCGATTTCAGTCAGACTGAATCTGAATCGTAGTTCAGATTCAAGTTGGTTTAGTGATTATTATTATGGAAAATTGTTGTATCAAGATGTAAATTTTAGAGATTACTTTGATTTAATACGTCCACCTACGGGAAAAACGTTTGGCTTTCGTCTCGGTAAGTTTATTATTCATCATTTTCCTAAAAGGACATTCATTCACGTATTTTTTTTGGATCGACTTAGCCGATCAAGACACACAGGCCTTGGGGCAATACAATCGGTCAAGCTGATTAGGCGTATTGACGACGCTACAAAGATACAGCGAAACGAAGTCAAGATTGGGCGCTATGGATACAATCATAGGTTACCGTCAATGCACGAAATCGATCAATTACTTCGGATCAGCGGTTGGATGGCCTCCAAAAACTCTACTTCTTTGAGGAACGATGCCTTTTTGGAGAATGATGACAGAAAAATGTCAGAAAAAAGCTATGCGTTTTCTTGTTTTGGCTCTTTGCGTCAAATTAGCGATGTATTTCCACAGACCATTTTCGCGGCTGTGCGTGCTCCTTTAAATCATTTAGTCATGCAATACTTCTTTTATTCAAAGAACCGAATTCAATTTGATCCTATTGTTAACATAGTTTCCAATTTGGCGGCACGGAGCATAATTAAAAAATATATTACAAAGGAGACAAAAAAAAAAGAGGACAGCTTGAAAAAAAGAATGCGTTCTATTCTGTCAAATAAAAGCATTTGTTCGAAAAAAGAAGGCTTAACCTATATGAACAAAACCGCGCAAGGCTCCTATGTGGAAGCCTTACGGGGTTCTACCCACTTCATCCGCTTGGCGAATGAAGTGGGCTTTGCGAGAAAAAATAGACCCGAAATTTCTCCGAACATCCAAACGGCTTATTCAGTTTGGCTTTTCTCTGAAGATATTAATTCCAGAAGGACAGAGATGCGTAGCGCGGAAGAGCTTTTAGCTTTGCGCACGGCGCTCCCCAGCTTTGTCCGGGCACTAACGTTCCCACACCAAAATGCCCTCCACTGCTTGCACAAACAGAGCCTTTTAAGGCTTCGTTTTCAAATCCATCGCGAGCAAGGCATGCCATTAGCTAATAATTACATAATGAAAAACACAGAGCCGATTCGTCAACCCGGGTCTATATTGGATTTTGGTGCTCCCTTTATTTCAAGAGATGCTAAATGGAGGAAAGTTCACTCTTTGTTCAGTCGTTATTATTATTGGAAAAAAATGCAATTTTTTTTATCTAACCAAACAAAAACTAATACCTTAATTAGGCCAGTCAAAATAGCTTCTGTTTATCAAAGTGCTTCTCTAATTGCTCAAGAAATATCTTGGAAACTAGAACAAAAAAAATCATTTCGACAAATTTGTAGATCTACATTTCAAGAGATTGAAAAATGCCAATATGTTAAAGGAATCCGTATTTGTTGTTCGGGCCGATTAAATGGCGCAGAAATAGCTAAAACTGAATGCAAAAAGTACGGTGAAACCTCTTTACATGTATTTTCCAATCAAATCGATTATGCGAAAGCACAAGCATCTACTCCTTATGGGATTTTAGGTGTCAAAGTGTGGGTTTCATATTTTTAACACAAAAAAAAGGGGCAAGTTGTGCTATATCCAAAACGTACAAAATTTCATAAATATCAAAAAGGCAGATTTAAGGGTTGCAAAGCAGACGGTACACAACTTTGTTTTGGAAAATATGGCATGAAAAGTTGTGAAGCTGGTCGTATCTCATATCAAGCAATTGAAGCAGCGCGTCGTGCTATAAGCAGAGAATTTCGAAGAAATGGTCAAATATGGGTAAGAGTTTTCGCAGATATTCCTATTAGCAGTAAACCCACCGAAGTCAGAATGGGAAAAGGAAAAGGGAATTCTACAGGTTGGATTGCTCGTGTGGTAGAGGGACAAATCTTATTTGAAATGGATGGTGTGAGTTTGTCAAATGCGCAACAAGCTGCCACATTAGCAGCGCATAAACTATGTTTGTCAACCAAGTTTGTTCAATGGTTTTAATTAGTTAATGAATAAAAAGCGAGGCCGAAAGGCACGGAGCAAAGCAAAGAAAATGGGTAAAGACCAGGAATCTTTGTAAACTTATGGCCTCTATCAGCCTGAAAACGAACAAGCAGTCGAGACGATAGAAGTGTTGAAACCGTAAAGCGAGTAAAAAATTTATTATTATAAATAATTAATGGTCTTTGACCCCAATAAATATAGCCCAAGGGTTAAAAAAAAAGCCTAAAAAAAGAAATAAATATCTATATAACGCTCTTTGCTGCGCCTTTTGGAATGAAGTAACGGCGCGACTTACAATTTATTTGCAATGCGAATAAAGTAATTTTAGCCCGCGGAACAGAATAAAATGCCTTGAGGCCGAAGGCCTCAAGTCCAAGACGATTATTTTGTTCGCAGCCTTCTAGGTGAACCATGTAATAGATTAAATTGCGTAGCGGAGTTTTGTTCCACACAGCACTTTTCTTGTTTTCGAATAGAATAAAGCGCATGGCGTTGAGGTCGAAGACCCCTGAGTGAAGCGCTAAGGCTTCCGGGCTAAAGTATTTGCTGCGAAAAGTTAAAAAAACATTTTTTTCGCTTTCTTGGGGCACAAAGCTAATCAAGAGCTTGCTACTACGTCCTTTTACGCTTTTCTTTTTATTATGTAAAAGGAAGGCATAACAGCCCGCTATTTAGAAATCAGATAGGGGACGGTGCTTATATTCGTTTTTACCTGAAATAAAAAAAAAAGCAGCCAACTTATGTTCACTCCAAATAGACTCCGTTTTCATTACGAAAATTTATTACGTCAAGATTTGTTGTTAAAATTGAATTATGGCAACATTATGGAAGTTCCGAGATTGTGTAAAATAATAATAGTTCCAAAGGCACCCTCTAATTTGATAAAAAATGTAAAATTAGCTATGGAGATTGTTTGTGGTCAAAAATTCATACGGACACGAAGCAGAGATTCGGCAGGAAAGTCGTTTCGATTTAATAAATTTATATTGAATCGAGAGTCGAAAAAAGACACAGGATATGTCACTTACCTAGCACAAAGCACTCTACGAGGGCATACCATGTATAATTTCTTGGAAAAACTTATTACGATAATATCTTTTTACGATTACTCAGTTAAAGTACAAAAAAGCTCCATTCAATTATCAATGCCAACGCCGTTGTTACGATTATTTCCGGAAATACAAAATCATTTTGAGATTTTTGAACATATTCAAGGGTTTGATGTAACTATTGTTACTTCAGCCAAAACACAAGATGAGGCTTTCATTTTGTGGAGTGGTTTTTTGCAAAAAGAGGTTTAGTCATATGTCAAATCAAATGAAACGAGATCATAGATGTAGATTACTTGTGGCTAAATATGAATTAGAGCGAATGCAATGGAAAGCTATTTCTCGACAGAAAAACCTCCCTAATGAAATACGTTATGAATCTTTTTTCAAATCGTCTAAGTTGCCAAGAAATAGTTCCAGAACACGAGTAAGAAACCGATGTATTTTCACAGGTCGCCCTCGTTCCGTTTCTAAGTTATTTCGCGTTTCTCGTCTAGTTTCTCGTGAATTAGCATCTAAAGGTTCTTTACTAGGCGTAAACAAATCGTGTTGGTAGTCAATGGAATAAAGGTTAGCTTTGCGAGTATAGGATGCAGCAAAAACTCTTTTTTGTACGCTTTTTTTTTGCTTTGTGTGTTTGGGGACTGAAGTCCTTTGCATGCAACGCTGTGCGCTCTTTGGTTTCTGAATACTGAACGAACTCGACCGGTGTGCCGTGTGGCTACTCTTTGTATACGTTGGTGTGCGAGTTGATGGCGTGTAACAACTCTATTGCTAGAATTCTACAAGATTTTGATTAGGTTACGCGCCAATCTCATCCGCTATAAGAAGCAAGCAAGGGTCGAAGACCGCGCAGCATGCTTGAATGAGCGTACGAGAAACTCTCTATCCGTCCGCGTTTACGAATCTACCCAACGAAGGTCGCGGCTGGGATACTCTTCGCTTCGCGCCTTTGCATGCTACTTGCCATCAGTAAATCATGCGAAGTACTGCGAAAAAAGAAACAAGAGAAGAAAACGCTTGCTTTTTGTCAGCATCAAGGTGTCGAAGAAAGAATCTTCTCCACTTCAAAGTGGGCTTTGATATGGGATCGTGAAGGACGAAAAACCGATGGCGAGATTCTATAGAAAATGGTTTATAAAAAAAAATTAAGTCAAGTTTATGGAAGCCAAATTATTTTGTTTTTTGGAAATAATTGGAGTTGGGTACAAAGCCAGTACTAATCCACAAGGCTCTATTTTATATCTAAAATTAGGGTTTAGTCATGAGATTCGACTTCAAGTCACGTCTGCAGTTCGCGTTTTTTGCTTCAAGCCTAATATCATTTGTTGTACTGGAATAGATCATCAAAAAGTAACTCAATTTGCTGCCAGCATCAAAAGTTGTAAACCTCCTGAAGTTTATAAAGGAAAAGGTATACAATATCGAAACGAAATTCTACATAAAAAACAAGGAAAAAAAAAATAAATCATGTCATATATTTTAGGAACTAATTTAGTGCCGAATGAACAAGTAGAAATTGCTTTAACTCGAATTTTTGGACTTGGCCCCAAAAAAGCAATTCAAGTGTGTGCTCAATTAGGTTTTAATGATAACATTAGAGTTAATAAGTTAACTAAGTATCAAATTGACCGAATTATCAAAATAATAAGTCAAAATTATTTAGTTGATTTAGAATTAGCAAGAGTAATTCAGAGGGATATTAAACAATTGATGAGTATTGGTTGTTATCGTGGTTTTCGCCATAATGCGGGATTGCCCTTACGTGGTCAACGAACTCATACTAATGCTAAGACTTGTCGCAAATTCAGAAACGTTTCGATCAATCAACGAAGTTGATTCAGGCCGCAGGCTGTAAGTTTTTTCCCATTATCCATAATAAATGATGAAGGCGCGAAGCGATGTGTAATGAAATTGAAATTTCATTACACATTTTGTTATTGGCTTTTCCTCCGCAAAAACATCATCGATTGGTAAGGCCGGCTCCTATTGGTTGGCATATAGGCGCAACAAGTCAAAGGGCGCAGTAAATCTATATATATAGATTTTTTTTTTTGAGTCATCGCATATTTTTTATCTATTTTTGCACCGTAACTGCCTTTCGGCAGGGCGGGCTCGGATAATAGAATCTCTCACCCAGAGAACCAAAAGCTGCGGCGTTCTCTTTTGTTTAATGGATTATTTTGTACAAATTTTTTTTTTAATTAGTAAACAGATAAGATGGATTGTAAAAAAACCCGATCGATGATATCAAACAAAATCTAAACATTCAAAAAAAACTCATGCAGAAGAAAAAAAAGCACGGTATTGCATATATTCGATCAACTTTAAGTAATACCATTATTACTGTAACAGATCATAAAGGAGATACAAAAACTTGGTCCTCCTCAGGTTCATTGGGGTTCAAGGGATCTCGTCGCTCAACCAATTATGCTGCTCAAGCAACTGCAGAAAATGCGGCCCGAACTGCTATTCAACTGGGAATTAAGTCGGTTGAAGTTGAAATAAAAGGGTTAGGTTATGGAAAGGAATCGTCGCTACGTGGTTTACGACTAGGAGGTCTTATTATTACCAAAATTAGAGATGTAACCCCAACCCCACATAATGGATGCCGACCCCCTAAAAAACGCCGTGTTTAAATATCATCATAAAGTTATTCATTTTCAATTACTTGACAATGCAATATAGTGAAATCCCGGGGTACAGACCCGGTTTCATCATTTTCTAATGCTAATGTAGGAAGCCCTCGTTAGCATTTAACAGCGAGTTTATCATATCTGGGAAGAGAACAACAAGTACCAATCCTTTCCAGTCTTATTATGAAAACCAGCCAAGTTTATGGGTAAAGATACTTTCTTTCTAGAAAAAACGACAATAATTAACTTTAGATCAATTTATTACACGGATTTTTTTTTTTAAGGAAAGAAGAATCGGCTAAACTCGAAAGCGAACCCGAGGCTATTTTACTCGTCTTATAAAAGATTACATAAACGTGATAAAAGGCCGAAAAAAAATAGATTTTTGCTACGCCCGCAATTACATAGTAATTGCATTCCTCATGAAACTGAGTATGAGGCGCAACTCTCAGCCATACGACTCCAGTCTCTCCTGGCTTGCTCCATTAGTCGAGATTGTGTAAATAGAACACGTCTTTCCGCCTTCATTTGTGTTTTAACCACATGAAATGAATATGACATCACTTGGCTAAATGGTTGGGTTGGCCTCATTTCGATTGATCAGCCCTTGAATGGTCATTGTTTTGACAGAAACAAAAATGAAATTGTTATGCTAGAAGGTGCAAAATTAGTGCGACCCGTTGGCCCACAAACCTAAAAATACTTAAAAAAAATCTAGATTTTTTTTTGGCCGGAACTTAGTATTCTAACTCTTGTCGGATGCAGGTGTAATCCCTGTCGCGCGGTAATGTCCCGCAAACTCTCGATCATCACATGGGAGTGGCAACCCCGGAATTCATAGCAGAATGATCGCAGGAAGAAAACCGAGAGGAACACTTTGGTTAACGAGTTAAAGCTTCGGTGCCCGATCACCTTCGGTATGCTGAACCCTTACTGGGGGCTAGACTACAAGTCAATGAGGACGAGTATGATTAGCTTGATTTCTAATCATAGGCATTCTAGGAATACAGTAAAAGAGGCCAGGAAAGTAGTTGTTTTCACTACGTTCTACGTGCGTGTTCCACCTCCCGCAGTATTGCTCGTTTCTCAGGTTTTCGCAACAATCCGACTCGGGAACGGGGTAACTACCTTGAACTCCAAACAAATGATCGTAGGGTAGGCTAGCCAGGCCACATGTTCATTGGTAGCAGGATTCTCCAAAAAGCGAAAGCGCGGTGATAAATTATTGTGATATGCTTACTTGGAGACTCATAACTTTAAAAAAAACTGGGTGTTCCGGGTAAAAAATATATATATTTTTTTTTAAGTGATATTTTTCAATAAAAAATCTATTTTTTTTACCTGCGGCCTGGACACGCTATGCCCCGGCCAAAGGCCGAAGAGCTTGTGTTCAGATTAAAATCCAGGATAGAATCTATAAGGCTTCGCGGCAGAATAACCATGGAAAACAAAACGCAGGCACTCCAAAAGAGGTTAACAGCTGGAACACAGGCCATATTGATAGATATATTGAACAAAGGCAGACTGTAAACAGGGTGGACAATACTCACCACCAAAGAGCCAAGATTGAAGATGGCGCGAACATTGCAGTTAAATAACGACAATCCGTGCATCGCATCCCTTCGACTTTCGTCCAGTGATCAAATAAAAAAAAAAATTTTTTATTCTTGGTTAAGCTATTTCAGAAGACATGCGCTTGGTTCGCCACCCGAACCCAGTTGCGAAAAAAAAAGAAAAAAAAATATATGTATTTTTTTGGTAAGCATTCGTTCGATGGTGATACAATGTACTTAATTAGATGTAAGACTGCCAAAGCTTTCTGAGTCGACACGAGCTTAGGCTTTTGAAAGTGAAGGGAAGGATAGGGATGTCAGGGTTCTTTTAGAAGTGGATCATATTACTCTTGAGAAAAGCGGAGGACAAGCAGGACATTTATGCAAACTTTTAATTGTTAAAATTTTCTTTTACATGGCCAAAACTCTCGAAGATACAAACATTATGAGAAGAGCCGTATGAGGCCGTAGGCTCATGTACGGTTCGGAAGCCGAGCTGCGTCAGCAATAGAGTGGCTTAGGTTAACATTGGAGCAGGAGCAGCTACCATTGCTTTAGCGGGAGCTGCTATAGGTATTGGAAACGTATTTAGTGTGCGCCTCGCTAGAGCGCGTTTGGATCAGTGAAGGTTAATAGATTATCGCCTGGGCGGTCCCCTAACCCGTGGCGGAAACAGACCGCAAGGAACCATAGCATGGGGCCTGGTTAAGTTTCGTGGCACGGTTATCACAAGTGCGTCAGGGTCAAGCGTTACCCCTTCCAACAAAGGTGGCCCGGAAGGCTCCAAGACCCAACTAAATTCTTGGTGCGAACAACCCTCCGGGGGAAACTGCAAGAAGCATGAAAAACCGCTCACTAACCTAAACCACGAGCAAGCACCCAAACGTGAAAGCGAGGGATCACCCCAATGGACCCTTTAAGGTTAACACTTGGGTACATGCCAGCCAAAGAGGCGAGGTATAGACTAAAAAGAAATGGGTGACAGATCAGTCATAAGTACTCCGGGGGATACACTGGGCAAAGCAAGTCGTGCATGCGACAATGCCCGTAACGTGAAAAATTTTGAGGAAAGGGCTGTAAATGGTAATGTGCTACCCTTTACAGACGCGGGCATGCCCGCGTCTGTAAAGGGTAGCAAGAATCAGCGAAAGCAACTACTAAACTAACGCCAATAAAAAGCGCGGCAGATCGCACGCAGACCGGTGGCGCCTCCTGCGCTCTTTAGCCAGATAGCGTAGCCTACAGCCGGCCGAGGCTGCTTTCTACAAATTTGGTCCGAACCTGCAGATTACCAAAAAGGCGCAAAAGGTAGCGTCACTATACTACTCATTTCTCCAAAAAATAGAAAAAAGTTTCACATAAAATCAAAGCCCCCGCTTTACTTAGTGAGATAACTACACTCGAAGAACCTTATTCTAGAGTGAAGTGTGGCTACAGGCGGGTAGATTACTCACAATACACGGATGAATCCGACTTGTGCGGTAGCACAAACCAGCTTGCACTACATCACTTAAGACCCAAAGACCAAAGGGCTCTTGTTAAAGTAGCCATAGCCAAATCTAGAAAATAGATCATACTATGCTGCAAATGCCATAGTTATGAGGTGCACGCGGAATAGGAGGGATGGAATCGCATAGTAGCCGTGTATCCCTGTGCAGAGAGGACTAGTAGTGCTTATACGGCAAGAAGCCGCAAAAGCTGAAAAATTTTGCCATGGACGAGCCACATGCGAAGAAACTTGCACGTGTGGTTCTGACCGGGGGGGGAAAAGCACCCTATCGGAATTCTTCGATGTGCGGAGCTTCGCATCTGAAACCCGATGACGCTTTGCGTTCTGCCGGGGCCTTGGGCAGTAATCCAACTCCCGCCAACTCACGAGGAGCTGGCAATGCCGCGGAGTTAGGGAAGTGGCTTGTTTAAGTGTAGGCGGACGAATCTCGACAATAGCCGCTCTTATAAACTAGGGGGGATTATTCTCATCACAGGTTGCCGCCCTTACTTAAGTATACTAAGAATCGACGGTGAAAGGGAGCCCCTAGGGGGGGAATGAACGACCTGTGGTCGCCGACTAACGTCGGTTAGGCTTAGAAAGCACTGAACAGGCCGGGCGGGTCGACAAAGATGACAGCTACAAGGATGGTAATCCTGGTGACAGAGATATCCATTCGGGGATGAATAGAAAACCTCCCACAGAAAAGGCCGCAGGTCTATATTTTTTCTCTGGCGAGGAATGTAGTTCTGGCTTTTTACCAGAAAAAGCAAAAAAAATACTGTTTTTTTGCTGCTTGCTTGGCAAAATTATTCAATCTTACGCGTGAACCTAATGGGAAGGAAGTATGAGAACCTGATGAAGATAATATCGGACTTAAACGTACTGATAGTAGCTTAAGATAAGCTGAAATCTAACTCGGATAAGAGGATGGGACCCGACAATGAAAACACTGGGAGGTATTAGCCTAGAATTGTTCCAAAAAGCCTAAGAGAGCCCGTAAAAAATCTAAATTTTTTTTTTTTTCGCTGCGCGTCAAAAAACCCATAGGGAACCCGAAAGATCATATTGTACCGAAGGCAATGCACATGACTCTCGAAGGCCGCAATTCCTTAAATGTATTCGGAGGTGGCGGCCCTCAAGGAGATCGAAAAGAACTTGGAGGGCAATCTTGTGGTTACTGGAATTTCCATTAGAAAGTGTTATGACACAATCGACCGGCACCGCTTAGTCTTCATTCCTTTGTAAGAAATCCGGTTTATTGAGTGGATATTGAAGTTATTGCAAGGCAAAGGCACAGGTCGCAGGTATATCTTTTTTCTTATTAATTGAGTAGGAAACCCCGCCTGAAGCGGAAACCCCAAGGTTGTGCCGTATCACTCCTACTTCGCAATATTTACCTGAATAAATCAGCGCTAAAAGATGCAACGTGACTCCGAACCTCTCAAATCCCGAATCCAAAGTAGAAAAAAGCTATCGCTATATCGAAAGCAAAGACACAAGCTCATGGCGAAAACAAAACGATGCTGCCCAGACTAAAAGCTCATGAAACTGAGAAAGTTGTTGAAGGGGTGCAGCAATATATAATATAATATATGTTGCGCCCTTGCTGCCGCGTTATTCTCTGACTACACTTGCCAAGCGTACGAGGGTCTTCAGGGCACAAATCTTTTTTTTCTAAAAAAAGAAGTAAAAAAATAACGTAAGATATGAAAAAAGAGGAGCCGTATGATGGGCAACTATCACGTACGGTTCTATCGGGGGGGGGGGAGTTGTGCATCATAGGTACCTTCTTATTGCTGCGAAGGGCGATATGAAAATAACCCCCCTATCCAACCTCATTCTGTTGCGCGAAATCCATCATTGGCTAAGCAATTATTTGGTTATGCCATCTTAGGTTTCGCTTTAACAGAAGCTATTGCTTTGTTTGCCTTAATGATGGCCTTTTTGATCTTATTTGTTTTTTAATTTTTTGGTGCTGCGATTTTTTGGGAAAAAAACTATATTTTGGCCGCACCCTATTGGCTTTGCGAATAGGGCTGCGCCCAAAAAATCTAGATTTTTTGGCACCTTAGGGCCGAACGATTAGTACGTTCGAGCCCTTCACCACTTGCTACCAAAAGCATAAGCGTAAAAAAACTGAACTGACAAAGATTTTAACCTTAAAGGCTCATTGGATAAAAAAAGAAGCAGGACAAATATATCTATATATATATTTTTTTTTCTTTTTTAGCTGCTTCACTTCTTCTTATAAATAATCTTTAATAATCTTTAATAATGCATAGCTTCGCGTGCTTTTCGATTGATGATGGGACCGAAGACGAAAGGCGCGAAGCGGCCGCGGGTCTAGATTCTCGTTTTTTCGGCCGCGCGCCTGCGGCGGCCCTCGGTCGTTGTTAACTTACCA